TAAGACTTTCTTTCAGTGAGCTATTCCCTTTCACTCTATTCAACTCGAGTTTGTACCTATCGTACCTATCTATCGAGCCTGCCCTGGTCAATCTTTCCCGCCCTCTCCACTGGAAAATCCAATACAATATAAGTAAAGAAAAACGACTACTCGGAAAAAAGACTAATTCCACTTCCTTTTCATTTCAGTTCACGGATAGCTATCCTATCTAAATGAACGAACTCTTCCTTCCTAGCGGGACTCATAAAGAGGAGAAGACAGCAAGCAGCCTCTTAGTAGCTGCTCTTTGTGACGAGAATCTCATTGGTTATCGAATCGCTTGCCTTTCCCTTGATCGAGCAAACCCAAAACAAGTTTTCGACGAGAACCTCATGGGTAGTGCTCATAAACTTGAAAGTGACTATCAGTGCAGCCACATGGCTAGCTGTCTAGCGGAAAGGGCTCCTTCCTTCCTAAAAATAATTCAAGATGGCCAGCAAATGAAGGGATAGCAGCAGCGGCTGCCCGCATCCCACCTCCCTGAGACAACGGGCAACTTACCTCTTTCTCACTTCTGCCCGTAGGGGAAATTGAAGAGAAAATGAAATGCATCCTACTAACGTCAGTTAAAAGTACATCCTACTAACGCAAGTTTGGTTTGTTTGCTTGTCCACTTTCCGGAATGATTTATATTGATTGAGACCAGAAGAATGTGATTTAACGCTCGCTAGCTGTTGAAAGTTTCGATTTAGTTCCTGGATCGAGGCAATATTGATTGATTGATTCTTTACTTGACTTGCACTGACCCCAGGAAGAAAAGAATAAGATTCTTGAGCTGTCAGAGCAGAGGAGATTCCAGTCAGAAAAGGTCCTACTAACTCAACTTCTAAGCTTGAAGGTGAAGGGGGGCTTTGCCCTCCCGGTATCAATGGATGATGCTAAAAGCAACCTGAAGCTGGTGAGCTTGTTACGACTGAAATCGGTGATTCCTCGTTCACTGCTGATTCTTCTATTCCTGCTGTTCTGGATGAATAAACCAACCCGCCATAAAAGAATCCTGCCCGACGGGAATGTGTGGTATGCTAAGGTGGAGCCTCCTTCTTCAACAGCCAAGTCACGAAATACCGAACCCAAATCCGCTCCTTGCCCCAAGGGCAAGGGATAAGGCGGCCTCGTTCCCGGAGTTCCTACGGTAGCTAAAAGAAGGGTTATTGTCGTTGCTAAAGGCAGAGTGCCGTAGCCACCCATAAAAGAAGCCGGCTTCCCCTTCATCCAGTGATCAAAAGCAAATATCCACGAAACCCGCTAAGGAAAGGATTTGGGAGAGAAAGAATAGCTATCCAGTTCAGCTAGCGAGGAGCAACTTATTTACTTCTCACTTTCAGCTCTATCTCTATACTATATTAGTAGATGTCACTTCCTCTTCCTTCTCACCTCTCATTCCTTTTCTGACCTACGGCACTGAACGTCAACCCCTCTGATAGAAAGTCAATGAGCGCGGTGCAACAAAGCTTCTAGTTTCGGTATCTCTCCCGTGGGTATACCCTTCAATAGTGAGTATCTCTCTCGTGAAGTAAGAATTTCTAATATGAGCTGAATCCACTACTGGAAAGGCAGGAGGGCGAAGACGAAGTAGGGTTGAGTCTCAGGAAGCGTTTAGGCCGGGTTCGAAGCTTTCTTCAAAGACAGGTACAGTAGCTACTTCAATCTCAGGGGAATAAAATGGATAATCAAACTGCTAAGGTGAGTTTACTCTCCCTTTAGGGGATGGAAGTTGACTTACAAAGAAAAAGGGTATAATTATAATATTTTTCAGTCTCAGTTCTTTCTTTAGTCAGGGAATTTGCTTGTTGCTCAAGGGAAGGATCTATGTAATAATAGTTAAATAAGGATTCTTCTAAGCGCTGGAGTCCGAAGGGTCCGAAGGAGTGGTATCAAGCCTGCTCGTAGCTCACCCGTAACCCGTAAAGTAGGCAATATGTAATATTGTAGTAGGAGCCTCTTACTCCATCCGAAGAGGAGAATCTCTATTAAGCTTTCTTTTTCTTCTCAGCCCAAGTTCAAAGACAGCTCGCTCAGTCGAACCGAACTTCGAATCCAATAAATCCAATGTATCATAGAAGGATAACCTGTGAGTTAGGGATGATGTAATTAAGAAGGATAAGCTGTGAGCTAGGGTAATATTCCATATTAGAACAGTTCAGCAAAGACAGGTTAGAATGGTAATCTAGATAGGTAGTTTGCTCACGAGCTGCAATCAATAGAAAGGGATCCACCCTAAAGAAGAGGATCGGATCCACCTGAAGTAGTCAAGTCCCAATCAATGGAAGATGTGGACTCTTTCCGACCCGCGAGCCATGAAGATTGAATATGTGGAGTCCAAAAGTGGAAATCCATTAGTGGCATGAGAAGAAGTAGGGACGGGACTGAGGGAAGTCATTCCAGGCAAGAGAGCCAATCAGGGAAATCCTCCCGGTAGAAGCGAATAGACAGAAGTAGGAAAGAAATTTGGAAAATATCTTAATCAAGATCAGAAGGCGAGATAGCAGTGTTCATTCAGGCAGGGGTTTCTACGAAAGACCCGATTGCTGACTCTTCTAGTGTTGTGTTCACCACGGGGATTGAACATCAGGGGAAGAGGAGATGAAGATTGGGGTTCACCAGGCAAGAACGAGAGGTCCGTAGTGTGACAGGCTAGGTACGCCGCTCACCTGTATCAGTTATGGGGGTAGAAACTGAAAGATTAGAAAAGGGATTAGACGCAGAAGAAGAATCTTATGCTGGGCACAGTCCTATTGATGTTGATTCAATTGAAAAGCAGGCTACCCATAGTTATAAAACAAACTCCTCTCCAGGAAGACGAAGGTGGGTTCAGGAGTGAAAGGTAAGCGAAGCGTACATGAAATATCGTAAAAATGTTATAACTATCTCTTTCTCTTTACTAGGAGCTGCTTGCCCAGTCAGAAAGCTAGGATCAGTCTCTGTCCACTCTAAGGTAAGGAAGCCCCGTCTCAGGCGAAGGTTGCTCCGTATTCTCTTCTTTCATAGAGCCTCTCTCCGTGGAGGAATGAATTCAGGTAACTAAGCGCAAGGAATGAATGAGCTCATCTCGTTAAGAATGAGGAGCGAATGATCAAATCAAGTTCCAATCTCAGTCTAAGTTACCCAAGATCCAGTAAATATAGGAGGAATTTCTAAGATAGGTACGTTGTCAGCGAGGGTAATATGGAATATTACTTAAAATAGGCGATCAATTCCATGTGAAATGAAAGGGGCAAGCCCCGTCTCAGTCGTCGAAGGGATAATGTAATTATGTTCTTTTATCCCCTGTTCTAGGCGCAATTCGTGGGCAAAGGCAAAGGGAGAGGTAAGCGTAGGCCTTCTCAGTCGAAGGAGAAACGGAATCTAGGACGGGATTGGATTAAGGGCTTTCAAGCATGGGTAGAAAGGTCCTCTTAGGTGTTAATCCGCACGGGACGATTGATTAGGCAAAGATGATGCTAACGGACCAGGCCCAGGAGAGGAGATTTCCGCTGTGAACGCTATCTCAGAAGCTCAGGCTGTTGCACGCCTTACATCTCAGATTGCATCTTCGCCTCCACGAAAGAAGAATCCAATAAGTCAAGTTCCATGGGCATCCTCCGAAGTATCATCTCAATCCGGCGCTTTCTAAGGGAAGGCTTTAGCTTTCCAATCGTAGGCCTGGGCCTTCTTGACCCTTTCTCGGAGAGGCAACCGTCTTGTCTTAACTGTCCCGAGCTACCGTTGTGGGTTGTGCTCAGTAAACGAGTTGTCCTAAATGCCCCAGCAGTCGCAGTAAGCTCAGGCGAAGTTTCAAGCAAGTTCCTCGCACCTCACCTAACCACTCTATTTCTCCTAGAAGGCAACGTGATAAGCAACTTGACTTCTTTGATCATTTGAAAGAGGCCCGGGGTATCAGTCAAAGAAATGTTCATAATCCGCTTTCAAATAGGCCCTGGTAGCTTGCTTCTTTTATCTATCTGCTTAGTCTCAGTTCTAAGACAGGTAAGGTTAGTTTACTTCTCGACCAAAGGGAGAGGTAATATATAATAGGCTCGACCACCGGGAGAGGAAGTGAAGTAGGGAAGCTCAGTAGGGTTAGGGAGTGAAGTACTCTAGTAGCTCGCCAGGGGAAAGCTCAATAGATAGTAAGGGTAGTTTTTAACTAGCAATTCAGGATTGAAGGTTTTGACCTTTCCGAGAAAAATCCCTTGTTGGGATGGTACAGTCAGTAAGAATGACATGATACATGAGCAAGTAGGCGTTGATCTTTTTATCATCTTTCTTGCTGGCCCGTAGATTTGATCGCCAGTTTCCGGCGGTGTCTAATCGCATCGGTACGGGATTCCCTATGCCCCTCCTCTTTTCTTTGGTATAGTTGTAGTTAGTTTCTCACACAGGAAGTACGACTCAAACTGAGCTAAAGGTAATGACCTGGGACACTGCCCTTTCCTTTCATATTCATAGTAGCAAATCGGAGCTCGCCAATCAATCTTTGACCGATAGGAGAGGGCTTTAGTGCTGTAGCACCCAATTGTGGCTCTTCACGGCTTGCAAAGCGTGCTTTACTTGGCTCCTTGAAGAGTTTGATCAGCGAGGATTCAACCAGTGAAGGCTCGACGCAGTTGAGAAGAAATGCTCTCTAGCCCGGCAAAGGGGATATCAAGATTCACGTGCGAAGGGACGAGCGAAAGGCTTCCTAGCTTCCTAGTAGGAAGCCTGGTATAAGAAAGAAAGTAGAGCTAGGCAAGGTCTTCTGTGAGTGAACGAGATGAGGATCAAAGAAAATCGAACTAACTGTGATAAGCAAAGCGGTTCATTTTACCATAAAAGCAGAAAGAAGGAAAGAGAACAGATGAAAGTTCGCCCAATGGAAGCGAGTGACTCAAGGTATGCCATCGCTCTTCTCTCTTGACCTGAGACTCGGACCTGAGACTAGGTTGGGGGAGTTCAGTGAGCGAGGAGAAGAGTCGGTAGCTGTTAAAAAGAATCAATTCAATCAGCTCCAGAGCTAGGAGTTCTATGTCTAGGTTGAGGATTGAGGAGAGTCCTTTTAGTTAATCTTAGCTGCTACCCTACTTATCCCAGCTCTAAAGGCAGCTACTGATTCGATAGCTCAAGTTGAGTCGACTGTGATTCTTCTTGTTCCGCTGTGAATGGTCTCGTTATCGTATGAAGTCCTTTTCCCGGCTTCCATACCTTCTTCTTAGTCTTCGGCTTTCACTGGATTCACTACTCTAAGTGAAGGAACCCGAGAGGAAGAATCCGATCTTTGAAGGGGAAGAAAAGAAAGGATGCCATTTAGCTGTTGGAGTAAAGGCATTAGGAGATTAGGACTCAGGGCATGGCATTAGATTAGGTAAATGCTCTTTTGAACGAATCCTAAGAAGAAGCTGCAATTGGAATGCTTTCAATGGCCAGAAGGGAGGAGAGAGATATGACAGGCCCAGAAGATGGGGGCAAATAAACCGAATCTGGTGAGGTCCGAGTGGACGGCTGTGCAGAAGAGCCTGGGCGGTCCATAAACTATCGAGAGAGAGTAGCTGGGTCCGTAGAAGGAGGTGAGCGAGGGTGGACACCCGCAAAAGGTAAGACAGTCTCGTCAAAAACAACATGACCGAGAGGTATAAACTCGGGCCGTAGAGGGATCCAAGCAACGGTAGTCTGGGTGTGAACGTATTAACTTAGAAGAAGTAGAATATCACTTAAATACTTAAAGAGTAAGAATGGTGGCTTTTCAAGAGCGAGATAATTAGAGCATGCAGCCTATAATGGAGACAGAGATATAGAAAGTGTGCAACGAGGGATCTTTCTATTTCTAGGTAGGCAGTCTTCATTATTATCTTAAATAAGGTAGTAGGTAGTCTTTACTTAACTCGACCTTCAGACGCCCAAAACTCCCATGCCTTTCTTGGTTGGACCAAGGCGATTTCCGACAAGTCTTTCTTGATTTTTAGAGCAAGAAGCGGAACTACAAGAAAGCTTTCTTTACCATTATGATTATTAATCTTTTTGCTTTCTGTTTTTCTTCTCCTTCTACTTTTACGGAAATATGTAACAAAATTTATCTATTACTCCGTGCGAGTAATAGAGAATTGCCACCCCAATGGCCTCTCAAAGACTTTACGGAGAGGGTTATTGGGGGGCCAGAGGGAGTTGTAAATCCCGATACCTTAACCTTTATCTTAAAGGATCTGAATCAGTATGATTTTGATAGTGTGTATTGGCACAATGCTGCGGACTTGCATAGCCTAATGACTTACAGCCCATTTGAGGAAATTGGCAGCCCCCTTGAGCAATTTTCCATTATCCCATTGATTCCTATGAAAATAGGAAACTTGTATTTCTCATTCACAAATTCATCTTTGTTTATGCTGCTAACTCTGAGTTTGTTCCTACTTCTGGTTCATTTTGTTACTAAAAAGGGAGGAGGCAATTTAGTCCCAAATGCTTGGCAATCCTTGGTAGAGTTTATTTATGATTTCGTGCTGAACCTGGTAAACGAACAAATAGGTGGTCTTTCCGGAAATGTGAAACAAAAGTTTTTCCCTTGCATCTTGGTCACTTTTACTTTTTTGTTATTTTGTAATCTCCAGGGTATGATACCTTATAGCTTCACAGTTACAAGCCATTTTCTCATTACTTTGGGTCTCTCATTTTCCATTTTTATTGGCATTACTATAGTGGGATTTCAAAGAAATGGGCTTCATTTTTTAAGCTTCTTCTTACCTGCAGGAGTCCCACTGCCGTTAGCGCCTTTTTTAGTACTCCTTGAGCTAATCTCTTATTGTTTTCGCGCATTAAGCTTAGGAATACGTTTATTTGCTAATATGATGGCCGGTCATAGTTTAGTAAAGATTTTAAGTGGGTTCGCTTGGACTATGCTATGTATGAATAATATTTTCTATTTCATAGGGGATCTTGGTCCTTTATTTATAGTTCTTGCATTAACCGGCCTGGAATTAGGTGTAGCTATATTACAAGCTTATGTTTTTACGATCTTAATCTGTATTTACTTGAATGATGCTATAAATCTCCATTAAAGTGGTTATTTATTTATAATTGAACAAAAGCGAGTCTGAATGGGTATACTTAGTCGTGGAGCATTCCGAGTATTTGCTTTAGGGATCGTTCCTGCGCATCTGCTTCCTTTATAGCAATTATTGCTCCGGTTCCAGAAGGTATAGCTCTTGCCTCGACTTCTGCTTCTTTGCTTTTGCACTAGGTCCGGCCCTGCTACCGCTGCTTGCTCGATGCCATCCCAGCACGGCTACTAAGTTAGGTTAGTCTTCTGAGTGCAGTGAAGAGGCTCTTCCAAGAGAGGCCCAACTAACGGTAACCATCGAATGATCTTCTTAACGCGATTCCGATCTATCTGCTGACCGCTGTCAGTTGACCGATCGACCGAAGGGGTGGCCGGATCCGAACTCAGGATGAATGGATAGCTTTGAATCTTAGCATGCACTCGAGAAAGGAACCACAGACAAGTTATTCTTTCTCCTATGTTACCGCCTATTTCGATAAGATAGGGATGGACAAGCTCTGAGAGAGAGCTATACCAAACCAATTGTATGGATTTCGTAATCCATGTCCCACGCCTCCTCACTCGGGAGTAGGGTAGGGAAAGCTCAAAGCCAGTGAGTCTACGGTAGGCAGGGAGGAGGGTGGTTCAATCAAAGGCAGTGAAAAGGGGTTGACCTGACTTCGGTTATCGAGATAAGAAAAGGAATAGCGCGCTGTAGTTTAGGTAGGATTCGCCGACGGAGGATGAGCGACCTGGGAGTGGATGGACGATGCTAGTGTTCTTTATGGTGTAGTTGCGTCAAGGCGCCAAGAGCAAACGGAGGTCACTACACGTGCTAAGACTAAACTTAAAAGAAAGTGGGCACTCGTTTCGTTGGTTCAACTCCTCTCTCAAGGAGAAGCGAATTAGCACCTACTCGAACGGTTCACTCTCGGTCAAAGAAATGCTTTAAGGAAAGCTGAAGTCTAAACAGGTAATCCAATTGAATTGATAGCGAGCCAGGAAAGTAAGAAATAGTACGTTGTACGTTGGTAGGAATTTAGAATCGGGATAGGAGTAAGCTCACTTCAGTAGATAGAGAGTTGCTCGTCGTCACGAAGTATCTCATAATAGGCAATGTCGCTTAAAAAGAAAGAGCTGTTCGAACCGGTCAGTTCACTTTCGCTTCCTCTTCCCGGTCGAATGGTCGAGTCAGCTTGATTAGTGCCAGTGCTAATGCAAGAAAGCGCTTTGCTTCAAGTGAACTACCTGTCTTTGAATCATGCTTCGAAACTCCAACTAGCGTACTATAATATGGGGAAATCTAAGATTGACGTAAAATAGGAAATAGCAATATGGAGACAAGTGGAGGAAAGATCGCCCATGACCAGTAGAAAGCCCACCACCTTACTATTCTCTTACCTGAGACGAAGGACGCATACAGGTAAGCCAACTAGAACACGGTTTGAAGCCTTCACTGCGCCTGAACCTGCTGGTGAGCCTCTGAGAACCCTCTTCCTAGAAAGAGAACTATCTCGCCGATTCCCTTACCCCTGAGAATGAGACTTTCCTTGAATTCACTACTTTAGCACTTCATTGCTTCTTCGCCGCCTGGGTGGAAAAGTAATGCTGAGGGGAAGCGCCTCAAAGCAGCCGTGATTTACTCAACCTTCAGATCTCATTCATGACTGGACGATTGAACCGGAAACGGAGCTTATAGTGATAGTGCCCACTTCACTGTCGATGAAGAATGCTTTTCGGGCGAACGACGGACCTTGAGCAGGCCAACGAGAGTCAACTTCTTCTATTGATCCGGACGGGACTACGAAAGTCTTTGGCTTTCTTTTCAAAAACCATAATCCTGCATGTGCCCTTCCTGACCTTCCAACCAGAGCACTATTTCGTTCTCTTATCGCGGCAGGGGTATACTTGATAACTGGAGGATCGTGCTCAATTCCTTGTGCCTTCCGAACCAAGGCAACAAAAGAGTCAAATCTTATCTTACTCCTATAAGGTGCTTTCAAAGCAAGCCTCTGACAATCCATAGGGGCATACATAGTTAAACCACCTCTATTAAGAAGTCGTAGGCGCAAAGCAATGGGGAGAATAAGAAAGAAGCTCTTTTCAGGGCTAAGGGATGGAGTTAGCGCCTTTTCTTCCCGCAGGAAGGGTGACCTGGAAGCACTCTGTTTATGTTTATCCCTCATATGAGATATATGATTTTAGGCTCGAATATGATCGAGAAAATGCACTCTTCCCCTAATGCCAGGGCTTGAAACAACTCAGAAAGAGAGGCCGCTACTATACTACCACGAGGAGGAACACGAGAGCCCAATGGGAGACCTCAATATCAAAAACATATGGCGACCCACGTACGCCACAACACTGGATTTTGATACACGAGGATTAATGACCTTTCCTTGTCAACTTATTGAACAGGACCAAACCCTTCAACAGGTACTGGACCAACTTATTGAAGAGGAACAGGTACTGGACGACACCACAGGTTCATTATCAGTAGATCGATTTAACTATGCTACGCCCCTCTTCTTTGCCACCGGCACACTTTTCAGTATTGAATTCAGGTGCCGGAACAACATCCTCTAAAGCAATGGGCACAGTCGAGCTCGTGGTGTCTGTCTCTGTCACAGTCTAACCTAACTACGCAGCCATTTCCTAACAACGATCGTAGCATAGCTCCTTCTCAGTAGGTCTACTTGTGACAGTTCTTTCTAACTAAGAGTCTGAAATCAGAGTCGTCTTCTAGGGCATCTCATAAGAACGTAGAACCATATTCATTATGTCAAAAATCAGAGATTCTAGTACTTCGACTAGCATTAGTTTTCAATAGATTCCCGAAAAGATGTATAAGTCTCGGTATTGTAATTGTACCTGTGGCAAGTTATAGTTAGAGTCTCGCACCTGTGCCAAGTGCTAATAGCAAGCAGGCTGAGTTCCTTTCTCGTCTCGGACTCATAATTGATTTATCAGCGACAGCATCAAATCAACAAAGAGCTGGTGTTACCTGAACATCATCCCCCCGACCTTGAGACGTTTGGAATGGAAGAATAATCCGAGTTTGCCCATACCAACCATATGTTTTCATTTTAGAGAGAATCTTATTCGGGATCAAAAGAGGGCTAAGGCCTGACGTTGTTAGAGGAGACCTTCTCTTACTGGCATTCACTTGGAGCTCTCTTTTTAGGGCAACCCTTTCACCGATCTTCAAACTGTATGAGAAGGTGTACTACTAACTCTGTCTACGGTGGGTGAGAGTCGATTTCATCACAAACAGATATTTGCGTATATAGAATAGAAATAGGAGCAGCTATTTCCCACTGATGTTAGCGCAAAGGTCCTTAGTCAAACATAAGGATCTTATTCATTAAAGGACGGAAAACGGAGGTAAACCAAGAGTACCGAAACTCATCAACAAGTAGGCATGTCCACTACTTAATCTTTAAGTATTAGTAATGCTACTAGGCACTATACCTATCTTCCACTACTTTCAATCGGGATAAATAACTATTTAAGTGAAAAGGCCTATCTATAAGGTTCAGTTCCCTCTGGGCTTAACCAATTCGACTAGGGTAGCCTGTTTAGGTGTTAGGTAGTGTCTTCTTAGCCTTGGGTTTTCTTACCCTTGGGTTTCTTACCCTTAGGTTTTTTCTTCTTTATGGATTGCAACTGTTTGGTTATAGCCGGTACCTTAGAAATCTTAGCAACCCTTTGCCTTTTTTGCAGGAGCTCCATTTTGGATGACATCTCTTGAATATCATTCTTCAGTTTCTCAATAAGCTGATTTTTTCTCTTTTTCTTGATTGAGAATCTTATCACCTGAAACAAGTTCAATCTCAATTTGAGAATTGAGTGAGGTATCCTCGTATGTTACGTCCTTAGGACGAGTGTCTACCCAATTATTATCATTATCATAGACAGGATCCCTTTTGCTACCGGTAGCAAGCATAACTTTGCTTTCCTTTTTGATTATGTTTAGATCCTTCCACTCTATTTTGAAGTAATTATCCACGGTATTCTTCACCTCTTGTATTGAGAATCAAACCATTCAAAAGAGGCTAATCTTTTAGCGATTCCTTTGTGTTTAATTATATTATCATCTTTTGTTGTTTCTAAGAACCCCAAGTTTGGAAGGAGGGGACTTAAAACTAAAACATCCAATACCTGAAATGAGCTTAAACAACCTTAGGCTCTGAACAGGAGTAACGCAAACAACTAACCTAATGGCGAGAACCTTACAATATGTTAATACAATACTATCACGGAACCTGGGTATTTAGAGAAGGTAGGGGTTAGCTAAAGATCACAAAAGATGGAACCACCTATGTACTGATAAGGGAAACAGTACTATACGTTTTATTTAAATAAAACTAGCAGCCTAAGTAACCTTTTGCTACAACTTGTTGTTGTTGATTATCTTTGGTTTTTGATTCTCTTTGCTCCTCTGATCTGCGGTTGCTGACTCGGATCTTTCTAGTGGGGGTAGAACCCAACGATTAGCAAGCACGGGCACGGGAAGGTCCTCTTGATTCAATCTTGATGCGGGATTCCTATTGATAGGAAAAATGAGATATCTCCGGTTTAGTGGGAAGGCTGAATCCACTTGAAAGCCAATCAGGGAAGAAGCCCGTGAAGTAGTTATTGCGCCTGTACCAGATATTTTATATCTTCCTGTAATCAATGTCGTTTCATTCGGTTTGTTAGCGCCTTCCATAGTGATATTTCTTTCATATCACCCCTCTCAGTGGAGGAGTGAATTAAGGTTTGTTTGTTTAGGTTTAGTGGTATCTGTTGCCAATGGTAGGCCTGTGAGCAAGAGCCGGAAAGGCATAGGCTCAATAGGGAGGCTCATAAAGGAAGATCTAGGAAGGAGTCCATTTGGCACTATAAGCTCAGTCTCCGGGTTAAGAAATAGAGTGATGGAGAAACTGAGAATACAAAGATAGAGAAAAAAGTCAAGATAGTAGCTCGCTTAAGGTTATGGAAAAATCTAACTTTAAATAAGTACCTTGGTATCAGAGCAGGCTCAGGTAATATTCCATATTCTCGACGGTTGTGAACAAAGCTTGAGGATCTATTTCGTCTCGTCCCGTCAGTCAACATTTCTTTCTTCTGGCCCGCCCAATCAATATTCCATATTGGCCTTCCTCCTGTAAAGGAGAAAGAGATCAAGGATTGGATATTCCATATCCAATTTCAAGGATCAAGTGAAAATCGAACGGGGTTCTTAGCAGCGTAGCTCACTGTAGGCAGGAAGGAGGTAAGCTTTAGCTTATTACTCACGAGGGAAGTTTATATAATATTGCATATTGCCCTAAAGGCAGGACTGGTCCAAGTGCTTTCCTTTCCTGTCTTTGGGGCAGTCCCCCCGGGAAGTCCCCCGAGGTATCTTTCTGGTTCCGGTTCCTTTCCCTTGTATCTAGGTATCGAGGCAATGAAAATGGTTTTGAGCTAAGCTGAGCTCCGCATCCGCAGTCGTGAATTCCTTCCGACTGGGCTAAGTTCTTCCCTCTTGAATATGAGCTCTACTATGAGCTAAAAGCAGTTAGCTCCTCCTTCCGCCATGCATAAATAGAGTAATTCCGCTTCTCATAGCTAGAGCTAGGAGGTATCTAGGTTGTGGGTGGGCATCCGGTCTCAATAAGAGAGGGAACCCTTAATGGGACTTCTAGCTCTCTAAGCGAGTTTGCTTCCCCTGCCTAAAGGTAAGAGCTGCTCCCTATCTTAATCTTAGTCCACAACTAATTGTGTAAGAGACTAGGTCCCTCCCCTCTGAGCTAAATGATTAAACCTTCGGTCAGGCCTAACCTAAATAGAGTGAGGTGAGGCCTTTATCTTCCCTGAGGGAACTCGTTTGTTCCAGGCAACCTGGGGTTAACCTTTTGTGCGCTTGTAGCTCTTGAGGGGGGGTCGCTTTCCCTTCTATCTAGGCAGCTAGTTATCCCGGTAGTTGTATCAGACGCCTCATACTTAAGCTCCAGCCGCTAGGTATTGAGCTTTCCTCGTCTGAGAAGGAGAAGGTAGCTCTGGTAGAGTGCTTTTAGTGTGATAAGGCTTCCCAGCTTGTTCTTCGACAATTTCCTAATCTCTTGAAACCCGTACTTTCTACTTTCCTAAATAGTGATCTATTGAGTAAACCTACTGAAGTTGCTAGCTACCCCGTTCTATTTTCTATCCGGAAGTGAGCAACTTACTTATTTATTTTCTGTTTCTTCTTGAAGAAGACAAGATGAGAATCCTTTCAATTTCTTATCAATTGCTTATTCTCTCCGTTGATTACTATTTGATTGATCCGTTGATTGATCCGCTTCTGAATAGAAGAGATTTTACCTACTTTCATTCACTTCCTTATAGGAGGGAGGGAAGGTTAGACGTGAAGTTCTCTCTTCCTACATATGCTTAGGAGGAATGAATCTATTTCTTGATTGGGAAAGAAGGTTCCGTGGCATTAGATAAGTATCCGGAAAGAAGGAGGATGTGGAAAAGAAGAGACGGCGTTATCTTAGCTGTAAAGCAGCAGCTAGCCCCTGGTTGGTTTTAGATGGGATGGACATAAGAGTAAAATAAAAGTACGGATGAGTTTGAACGCTTTAGGGTTCCACTCCACTGGTTTCAAAGGGGAGTAGTTGATCCAGTAGTTCTAAATATAGATAGAAGAATACGCCATCCACTAATGTCGATTCCTTCAAGCAAGAGAGTGCAACCCTTTGAAACTGGTCCCGTAAACGAGTGAAAAATGCCTTGTTTCCCTTTTCAGTCCAAGCACTCTCAAGCGGGTAGCCATTAAGATTAAGGAAAGAAAGCTTGGATATTTGAACCGGTTCCGCCCTACCCTTAATTAAAGTACTGGTGCAAGGGAAAGAGCGCTCCTGCCCTTTCCCCAAAGAGTACAAGAATGGCACCTATTCTATTGGTGTGCTACTGCCCTCAACCGCCCTGATCGTCCCAATCCTCACTAAAAACAGACAGATCTCATATCTTTACTGAATACGCCTTTCGAGTGGTTTTGGCTTCTCACTCAGGAGATATGAACTGAGAGCTAAGCTAGCTCCGACTGATGGACGTATACTATACTCGACTTCTTGTCTTGTCCGTTCGATATGATTAACCTACTTATAATTACCCATTTAACTACTCTTATAGGAGATGTAATAACAGAGCTACAGGTATACTCTTGAACGAGAGGGGGCATATCTCGACTATTGCCCTTTTGGTTCTTTCGAGCAGGTCCTTCGGTTCTTTATGATTAGGGTTGTACTTTTTGGGCTTTCTTTTCTGCTTTTCCGCGCTAGCAGTTCCAGCCTTTATTCTCCAAGGCCCCTTAGTTTTGGGGAGTGAACACGTATTATTCGTTCGGAATGGATTTATTCTCGCTACCTTAGTAGACGCAAGTGGGCGAGTCTCTTTTATATAATATAGTATAGTAGGGCTTCGAGCAGCCTATAGGTAGGGGTTCGACTCTTCTCCTCTAGTCTCGGTAGCTGAAAAGGGAACGGATAAATCTATTAAATACTCAAATGCAGAGATCGAGAGATGGGCTGCTTTAGATACTTTGCCTCTCATTCAAATAGAAATTCTCAACAAGACCAACCCCTAATGCTAATGATAGAACGGGTAATCCAGCTTTTATTCCGAGGGATGTGACTTATCTACTTCTGTTTTTTTTTTGGCTTAATTAAGTATAGATAGGGCACCCACCCCTCTCGCTTAAATGGACCCCCTTCCTATGTTCTTACGGCTCGAAAGGTGCGGAATAGGACGCTCTTCCCCTTTGTTTATTGAGTAGACTCCTGTTCTTTTCTTCGTTTATGGAGACTGAACTGACGGACAGGCCCCTATCTAATAAGGGTACGCTTTGAGATCCTTTCGTTCTGGTATGAGGGATAATTTAAGATTGTAATCACCTGCGCTTTGAGTTCATGATAGGACAGGCACGTACCTTATATATAAGGGCTACCGCTATGCCCCTTCGATTCCGTTTCGATATGGCAGGATAGCTCTTCCGGGAGCTAAAGCACCTGTATCTTTATTGTGACTGCTTCTCAAGTAGTTTGATCTATCCGCTTTTCGCAGTGCTTCCCGCGTTCGCTCATCAGATGGGCGGTCATCAGTCAAGAGATCTTGGTCGGAATTGTCAGTAGTCTGTAGGGCAATTGCTCCATGGGTGGTCGATCCAACCGGTATTGATCTCCACTTTTTTCAGTGAGAAACCCTTCAGAGTGAGTGCTCTCGTGCAATGAATAAATAATACCTAACACCCTCCAGCCCTTAGCTTGAGTGCGAGACATAGGGATGCTTGCTGAGCAATGGTTTCGGGAAGCTCTCTTCCTATGTATGGAATTTGAAAGAGCCAAGGGAGAGTTGATCCCCTTTTTCCCTTATTCGCTGGTCTCACTCTACAAATTAGGTGGGAAATGCCCGAACGGATAAGACCAAGTCCTATGTTTTAAGTATTTGGCTATTAATCGAATATGTGGGATGCTAACTATGAGCCCGGCTAGGGAAGTCGATCAAGTTTTGTTTTCCCGGCTATACCATCCATTTGCCTAAGGAGTGGGGCCGATAAATTGATCAAGTTCTGTCACCCCCCGTCTTTTTGTCCTCAATCGGATTTCCCTTAACTTAAGGGGAGCAGCCCGGAAACAGCAAAATTGGATTGGCTAGGTGAGGAATTCCAGGTTTAGCGTAGCCCTATCCTTATTTATCAGTGGCATCTGCTCCTCTGGTCGAGAATATGGAATATTACCTTCACCTTCACCCACGGATCCTACCTTTCTAAAGGTAATGATGAGGGAAAGCTATAGCTATTAAGAAATGTAATCCAAGTACGTGTTACCAGGCTGTTTGTCTATTTCCCTTTGATTTCACCCTCGAAATGTGATCCAAGTGCACTAGCTTGAAAGACCAGGTTAGCTAGAGTCAGGATTGCAGCTATTCTATTTAAGGAAAAGAAGACCCGTTTCTTTGGTTTAATTGGCCTTTCCCTCGGAGTTCCGTGCCAGGATTTGAACTTAATATGTACCTATCTATGCTGACTCCGTTCGTCCCTTCCCGCCCTTACAACCCGATTTGGCGAAATAAAGAATATCATATAAGAACAAAACGCCCGATTTGGCAAAGAAAAAGCTGACTGAGTGTTCATTAATGCCCAAAACTCCCATGCCTTTCTTGGTTGGACCAAGGCGATTTCTGTCTTCCTGAATTGGGAGAGGCAGTCTCTCTTTTTTGGGGGGGAGCAGAGCAGTCAAAGAATGAAGCAAAGCAAATGATTGTTCGTTTACTAGAATGGTTATTCCTTACAATTGCTCCTTGTGATGCAGCGGAACCGTGGCAATTAGGATTTCAAGACGCAGCAACACCTATGATGCAAGGAATAATAGACTTACATCACGATATCTTTTTCTTTCTCATTCTGATTTTGGTTTTCGTATTACGGATCTTGGTTCGTGCTTTATGGCATTTCCATTATAAAAAAAATCCAATCCCGCAAAGGATTGTTCATGGAACTACTATCGAGATTCTTTGGACCATCTTTCCTAGTATCATCTTGATGTTCATTGCTATACCATCATTTGCTCTGTTATACTCAATGGACGAGGTAGTAGTAGATCCAGCCATCACTATCAAAGCTATTGGGCATCAATGGTATTGGACTTATGAGTATTCAGACTATAACAGTTCCGATGAACAGTCACTCATTTTTGACAGTTATATGATTCCAGAAGATGATCTAGAATTGGGTCAATTACGTTTATTAGAAGTGGACAATAGAGTGGTTGTACCAGCCAAAACTCATCTACGTATTATTGTAACATCTGCTGATGTACTTCATAGTTGGGCTGTACCTTCCTTAGGTGTCAAATGTGATGCTGTACCTGGTCGTTTAAATCAGATCTCTATTTCGGTACAACGAGAAGGAGTTTACTATGGTCAGTGCAGTGAGATTTGTGGAACTAATCATGCCTTTATGCGTGCGCCCGGAAACATAGGCCGACTGCTGAGCCCACTCTGGCTCAGCCGCACCACCCGGGGTGCGAGCCACCCGAGAAGCAAGCTATTACAGCGAGCGGCTGGAGCTGTAGGGAGCCGAGGAGCAAGGCAGTAGATAAGATAGAAGAAGGGGCCAGGCTCCCGGTGGAGCAGAGGAGACGGTTAGGATAACGAACTTGAAACGCGGAGCCCGAACGGCCGGCGAGCGAGTGGTTAGTGGCCAATAGCGCCCTAGTTGATGGCATTCCTCTCTGCGGCTGGCACTCGAGGAACCACGGGGCACTCCATACAGAGCAAGCAAGTCTTAGGGATGAGACGCCCGCGCAAGGACCTCAATTCTCATTAAGAGGTCGAACCAAGGACCTATGGAAGTCGGGGCTACCCCGTCCCCATGGGCAAGGCAACCGTGTCCTGAGGGAGGAGTTTAGAAGCCTTATAGTAGCACGGACTTCTCTTTCTTTCTAGGCCGTGCGAAGGGGGCCAGCCCAAGATCGTACTGTTCCTCTACAAAGACAAAACAAAGGCTTTCAACGGCTAGGCGCCACTCTCTTCTCTTTCTGAGTTATTCCAGCTTCTTCATGATTTCGTGCCACGGTGAACAAACAAAACAAAAAAAGAGGGCCGTCTCGGCGGAAGGAGAAGGACCTGCAACGGCAGAGACTACTGATCCTCTTCTTGCTCTTAGCCGTCTGTTAAGAGTCCGGGAAGCTTTGAATCCTAAATCCCTCTAAACAGAGAAGGGCGGGCAGGGCTTCCGAAAGGGCCTCCCCCCTCTTCCCGGTCAAGATAGATAGGAAGGAGCCCTATCAAGTAAAGGCCATAACCAGCCTCTTTCTTTATGTACGTACACCCTTGTTTCAGAGTGGGGCCGCCCTTCCTCCTGCGAATCCGGCCATTTCCGAACCCACCCCATTCAATGGAGGACTTCTCAATTCTTGCGATTCCCAGCCCCCTTAGCCTATTATTATTCTATTCTAAAAATATTATTATTCTAAAATACTAATAAACTAGGGTTCCAAACCTTAGCTCGGCTAAATAGGCTCAATGATCTCTTTCTTCGCTAGACCGGTCCGGCGCTCCGCGTGGTTATATTCGTACATATTCCGACTCGCCGGTCATTATGGATCTAGTGGCATGGCGAGGCAAAGCAAAGGGGGGGCAACTACGAAGCTTCCTAGACTCGACAAATCGCTCCGCTTATAGAATAAAATACAAGCAAGGTAGCTTGCTTACTCTCCTAGTAGCGTACGTTGGCGGCAAGGAAGGAGGCATTGGAAAGACTAGACCATACATACATACATACTAAAGTAAAGAGGCATTCGGGAAGCGACTAGTCGCTTCCGGCGAAGCTTCTAGAAGGCCGACCACTATATATAAAGATAAAGAGATCCATATACCAGTCATGAGCCATCGCTCATGCCTAGAGAGGCGCAGGGCAGGATCGAAGAGCTTAGTGTGAAAGGCTCAGGAAAAGAGCAGAGAACGGGTTGTGTTGTGCGCCCTCCCCCCCATTAATATAATAATAATAATGAAGGGCTTTGATGCCAGCAAGCAAGCATCCTTGTAGTTGTTGGGGAGTAGGGTTCCAAACCTAGTTTTTTAGTCTTTTTTTTTTTTCTAAAAAGAAGCTCCCCTTTCTCTAATAATCAGAAGTCTGATCTACGACCACCCTTCCTTCAGCTGGTTTTGGCTTGTCCCTTGTATAGGTTGGAGCTATGAAGCTGACCTTATTATGAAAAGGGGAAAGGGCTTTTTCAGCTTGCTGCTCGCTTTCTCACTTCCGAGAGACGAAAGGAGAGGAGCCTGACTTACGGTTTCCAAGCCTGGCGCGAAGCGAAGGGATTTCACCTATGATCAGATCAGTAGGCAACCATAGTTTACTTTTTTTGTGGTGTTGAAAGCGAATTTTGAAGTAGGCCTTTTTGGTTTGGAGCAGCTCCCGGCTCACACTATGGTGGAGGGGGTGCCGTGAAGATCTAGGAGTGTGAGCAGTACGAGCTGAAAGGCTCCCATACTGTTTGGAGGGCAGTGGGCATAGATGCCAAACAAACCTGACCCCTATCCATCGTCGTAGAAGCTGTTCCTAGGAAAGATTATGGTTCTCGGGTATCCAATCAATTAATCCCCCAAACCGGGGGAGCTTAAGCGAAAATGAAAGAGTAGGCTGAGGGAAAAGGGGGGAAGCCGCTAAATTGAAGGCTTCACTCGCTCGCTCTAACGCTCGTTTAGTAGACAGCGAGTAGAGTGCATAAGCCCCTTTAGAGATAGGGGCGAGTACTACACGAGCTCGTAAGTCAACAAGTACGGAACTTGTCTACGAAGCAGAGCGACCTCGTCTTGCTTGCTTATGGCGAAGCTTCTAGCTTCTAGCACTAGATAATAGGCATTCTTGTATGGTAGGAATACTACTTTTTAGGCCGACGGAGCGATAGCGAAGCCAAGCCGTATAAAGGCGAGCAGCCCTTATCGCAATAGCAAACGGCCTACTTATAGCCCTCTTCGATACGTGACTGAATCGACTGATTGGCAGCGGAATTGACCACTCTGCAGTGGGGGTAGCCTATAGGAAGTGGTAGTGGTATACCACCAAAGCAAAGGTTAGACCTTTGATCAGGGTCTGAGATTGAGGTCGAGATTCCGCAAATTTATGTTCTTAGCCGTGAGCTAAGTGGAAGTGAAGTTTTATCCCCGGTCGGTAATCTGATCAATGCACCTTCCGAGGTCGGAAGGAATGGCATTCTTTCTTTAGTCTTTAGGTGGGGAACCGATGAGAAGACTCCCCGCCCGCGACGCGAATGGTAGCGGCTTCCCTCATCAGTAATGGGTGGTTCGAAACCGGTCCCCGGATGGTCTCAGTCCTTCTTTCACTTGAAAAGCAGAAATGAAGACTGAACGCAGTAGGGGAGAGAAAGTAGTTTTATCTATTAAAAATATATCGGGAATAAAGCAGTCTAGTCATGTACTCTAGCTTCGCTAATGAGATAAGGGAACGTGTCACAGTTAATTAACTCCTACTCCTATTTTTTTTCTTTGTTTTTACTACGGCGGCGAAGAATAAAATTCTCACTATATTTATTCCTTTTTCTACTTCCAAGTGCAGGATAACCCCAAGGGGTTGCGGGTCTTTTTCTACCAATTGGAGCCCTTCCTTCACCCCCCCATGGGGGGGTCTACAGGGTTCATAACTACTCCTCTTACTACAGGACGCTTACCTAGCCAACATTTAGATCCGGCTCCACCCAAACTTTTCTGGTTCACCCCAGCATTCCCCACTTATCCGACTGTTGCTGAGCAGTTTTTGGATATCAAACGGACCCACCCAGAAGGTCATTTTAATGTGGCCGATTTCCCCTCTTTTGCAATCAGTTTCGCTACAGCACCCGCTGCTCTAGCTAATTGTCCACCCTTTACTAGTCTTCTTTCTATGTTATGTATGGACGTGCCTAAGGGCATATTGGGTGAAGTAGATTCGTCTTGTCTTTTTGATTGATCAAAAAGATCCTTCACTCCCATTGAGCACAGATGTTTCAGTACTCTGTAGCTTGGTCGGCAATGACCAAGCCGCGGAGTTTATAAAGCGTCCTCGCGGATACACCCACCCTCTCAGTCAGCCGACAGCCACACCAGCATATGAAGCGTAAGTGTGAACGTAGGCCAAGAGCTGTAGAACCCGAGCGGCCGCCCACAGGTAAACCATACTATGTTCGCCTTCTTCTCGCTTCCCAAACCTGGATCACTGAAAGGGGCTTGTACTAGTAACCACACCCATGACTCAGTCAAGTTGTTACCAAACCTCCAAAAGACCCGGAGTGAGAACAACTGGAAGAGAATCGGTAGCGGCCTGAAGAAGAAATTTCTAAAAAAGAAGATGTCTCGCAAGAGTCGCGTGATGAAAAGTACCATCAGGTAGATGAGACAAAACCCTCATCGCCCAATCGCGCAAAAGCCTGAGCAAGGATGGCGGAGATCCGCACCTTTCCCTCGAGCTTGACTCCTAGGCGGCCACACTCAGGCCTACTTGTGAGTAGTTCCGGCCCATGGCAGATTGACCAAGAGTGTTCAGCAGCCAGCAAGCCACATTACCACCTTCTTCTTCAGAGGGAAGCACCGGATACACGCACGATTGATTCGAGCTCGAAACATCCACCATTTCCCTCAGTCTCTCGGGATCCGCGAGAGTTAGGAAGGCGGTAGCGTCGAAGGGAAGTTTTTTAAACATAGAAATTCCTGCTGACCGATCCACACCAACCCTTACCTTAATTAAGGGATGCTTTTCTTTTAGGTGTTGGGTCCTGCCTGCAGACCACGAAGGCTGAAAGTAAAAACCCCATCCATAAAGAAGAGGGCTTGACGATCGAAACCAGGAACATAGCGTCGCAACAAAAAGCTCTAGCGCTCTCCCCTTTGACTTTTTCCGTATGGCTGGCAATCTCCGCGACCCCTTAGGAGCCGCGAAGCCGCCTGGTGCCTAGGCTAATGCTAATGGAGGATAAATCAAGCCTCTTTCTACGCAGTCAATCCACTTGTACAGCGTAAAGCCTCTTATATTAGTCAGGCAGATAGAACTGAACAGGAACCTGTTCACCCCCTTCTATGAAAGGCCGGGATTATGAGAGGTATACCTGATCGAATCAGCGAGACTCACACTTTTGAGGGCAGGAATCCATCCTCTGGCCGTCCGCCCCAGAACACCATCCAAAGGTGCGCTTATTCTTTCTGGGCCTTGAATAGCACTCCCGACGCTTGCTTAAGTGCCAGCATCGACTTAGACTCTTTAGGTGTTGAGTGATTTGGCTCAGGGACCTCTGCATCGGACGCCTCAGAGTGTCCAGTAATTTCGGGACTATGTGCCGATCGCTTTATGAATCCCCGTCGAGAGCCAGTGACAATGGTGCTTAGACCTCACCTCGCCAACCAACCCCAATCATGAAGGGTGACTAACGAGTCCATGGAACATTGAAACAAATTCCCATATACCAGCCGAAGTTGCACTACAAACGTTTGCAATCCAACGGGGGATTCCATCTAACATAGAGGAAGACCAGAGACTAGTCATCGTCAGACTAAACTCAAGCAGTTTGGCTCTTTATAGATAGAGAGCAGACCGAAACAGGCATAACTGTGGTTACGTTATGTCCACTTGGCCAGTGAGAGGGCTTTATATAATTTTTTTTTTATCATTCTACCACCGTTTTCTTTTTATGAGGCACGAGCAGGATAATCCTGCTCAGGTAGCCTACGTCAGTCTAGTAAGTAGGCGAACAGATAGCTATAGAGTTCTTAATTGAGTACTTCACTTCAGACCAGTAGGAAAGCTCTTTTGCCCTGACCTCCGAAGGAAGAACGGGACAGAAGAGAGAGACCATTGTCTTGTCTTGAGAGTGAAAAGCAAGCGCTACGCCCCTTTGAAGATGGGCTATATGGGGTTCCTACTTCGCCCGCTGTAACTCTTCTTCCGCTGCTTAATCCCTTACGCTCTATTCTCCGTGCTTGTCCGTTACTGCTATCTGAATTTCCCCAAATACTTCTATTTGTGTAATAAGTTTTCGCTTTGTTTCCTCTCTTTTTCTTAAAGGTAGGATTATGAAATTGAAGACTGATAGATTCCGTGCTTTCAAGTATCCCTCGTCGATTTCCATGGATAGTCTCTCCCATCCGTCTGGCAGCCGTCTCCCCGTTTCTTTTATGATTATCTTTTTTGTTTTTGCTTTCTTTGTGGTGAAAGCATCCTCCTCTTCGATCTTCCCCCTTTCGTTTTGGATGATAGAGTGCACCTCTGCTTTGTTATACTCTATGTTTCGTACAACTTCTGCTGTTAAGGCTCCCCCATTAAGCAATTCTATGTCGATGCTCTGTCTTATCCTCCTCAGAAGGCACCCCCATAAGGTTGCGATAACCCGTTCTTCCTTTTTATGTTGCTGAGGTTTGAGTTAAACCTTAGTCGCATAAACCTTTATTGAAAAGGTCTGCTTTCTTTGCCTTCCCTCCATGACTGCCTTCCGTCAGTCATGGTCTAAGGTCTGTCCTACGCTCCACTATAAGCTAAAATCATTCTTTAACCTGCCTAAAGGCATAAATAGAGGCATTCCTCTTCTATTCTAGTAGATCCAAGCCAGATCGAGCATATGTACAAGAATAGCTCTTCCCCCTCTGTGAGAATATTCCATATTACCTTGCTTGTCTCTTAGTTGAATAAGGCTTGCTTTCCCTTTCGTGGATTGTTCCGTCCTGATCCCAGATGAGGAGTGAAGTCGTAACAAGCAAGCTAGCGAGCCAGTTGAATCCATCCCCGTCGAAGTCGAAGGCGGAATGAGATCAGAAGGTGGGTTAGGGAGTATCCTTGCCGAATCGAAGTCTTTCTCCTCTGCAGTTCAAGCTAGCTCAGAAGAGGCTGTTGCAAGCCAAGTAGGAGTCCCAATGCAATGCTTTCTTCCTTTTCGAGGACGGGATTAGAAAAGCAGTTTCAAACAGGCCATCGAAAAGGTTGCTTACAGTGATCTTTATTCAAAGCGAGCACAGTCCTTACCACGAAACTTCTTTGATAACGAGTGTTGGGTAAACGCCCCAAAAGACGGTGTTTCAGGCCGGGGTAAACGCACAAATCTCACATTGAGATAGCCCGTTTTGTTCAATCGGCAAGTCAATTCCTTATTTTCCATTTTACGCTCTTGGAAGAAAGACAAAGACGGAGATCCTTCTCTTTTAAGGAGAGATTTCTATTAAAGAAAGAACTAGAATCTAACTCTATAATAATAATAATTATATAGAATAATAGTTAGAGTTACTCACTTAAGGAAGTGGGGAAGATGGGCTCGAGATAACACTATTGTGAAAAGGCCTTTAGTTGCGAACCTGTAGGGATCCACTTCCATAGTAAGTAGCTCACCCGGGTTGTTAACAGGCGATGGAAGTTCAGTCTCTGTAGGCGGCGAAGCAAATAGCAAGCGAGGAAGGGAAATAAAAACTTCTTTTAGAGCGTCAAGTTGCTTACAAATCAACTTCTTCCTTTTCCTATCTGGAATTCTCTCTAGTTACAGGCCTACAACACCTTGAAATGACTTGACTTACCTACTCTCAGTTTCACACGAAATAGACTGCCTATGCGCTACAGGTGACTCTCGGGCCGATGATAGAATGTTTCGAACCTTTCCTTGTTGTCTTCGCCGGGCTTGAAAGAGTAGATCGAGTAACGACTGATCCAAATGTCCTTGTTCTGGTTACACTCATTAGGGATAGACTTAGCATTTTCGGAATCATGTGCTTTCAGGGATGGATGGTATGAGTTGAAGAAGGTAAGCAGCGAGTGTACGTGCATGTGACCCTTATACTATGGAGGAATTGTAAGCTTCTACTCAGCGATCTGGTATGGAAGAACGGCGACGAGCCAATAATCTTGTAGATCGTTCTCTTCTATTTTTTCACGAAAACTTGAGCGCTATTGAGGCGGTTAGGCATAGCAGTTAGGCCCAAAACAGAAGGAGAAGATGTATCGAAAAAAAAAGGGGCCATGACCACAACTACCAGAGAAAGATAAAAAACGGCTATTAGCACAGATGAAGATAACAAAACTTGGAGTTTCCCGCTCGTTGGCTGCTTAAAGGATGCAATTGGTTCATTAACAAACCTGTGGGTGACTAAAAGACCTCTACCTCTACTCTTTTGACATTTGGAAGAACCAAACTACGTACTTGATAGTAGCCATTCTTGCCTCTTTTATCTCCTCCTAAGGCGAGTGGAGTGAGTCTGGTCATCACGGCATAAAGAGGGAACTTTGATAATAAGATAGGTTTTTTCTGAATAGATTGATTGCTCATGAATCTCAGGATGGAGGATCAACGTCAGTAAATCCTTTTAGTTAAGACCAGAATGGGTTTATTACAAAATAAAGAAAACAAAGTGCTCGTTTATACCTCGAAGTATAGATCTTAACCTCTGAAATAGAAATAGACAAGGAAGAAAGACTTCATCACATAAACGGAAATCCCCTTTGTCCCGTAAGCGGGCGGTGGACCTAGCTAATTCTTTTTGGTGAGATGCTTTGATGCAGATGAGCCTGCTAACTTCGGGGGAGTAAGCCCTCTCTAGTAATAGTAACCTATGAACTTCGTTCAGGAAAGAAATGTATTTTAAAAAGTGCTTGTTATCGGCAATGATTGGGACTCTCCCTTACTCGAGTTTAAGGGATTATTATTACCTTTCTTTTCTTTGAAAGTGAAGTGATGTATCAACCATCTTCAATAGAATTGTATAGTATGATAATAATCAACAGTCCAATCAAGCTTGAAACGGAGAAAGGAGCACGGGAGTCCCTTAAGCAAGAGTGTGCGGCTAGTGGTCAGTTGATACACCGGGTTAATTGAACAATCAATGCAACGCCTAGCGGCTAGAGCAATAGGAGAATTCAGAAAGAGAGTTATTAAGACTAGTAAGAAGGGACGTTAAGTCCAACGGGGAAGCTTTGGATAATGCAGCGGCGTACCTGCGCCTAGAAGAGCAGTGGATCAACAAGTGGTTCAGATAACCTGGGGGTCTATAATACAACCAAAGGAATGGAATAAGTTAATAGGTAGTTTACAAGTAGAGCCATGCCCCTCCTAATGATCAGAAGTCAGTGAGGTAGTAGAGTAATGCGTTCAAGCTTGCGTCGATGTAAGTATCTTCAACTTGTAAATCGTGAAAAAGCGGCTCGCAGAGTCATTGAGAATCTCTAGCATAGAAGTCCTACATAGAAAAGGATCTTGGTAGCACCCTCGATTAACAGAGGACGGGTCGGAGTCTCTTTCAATAGTATGCCTGACTAGTCATACCGGCTATGAAGAGATTATGGAAGATATGGGCTGATGTCGATACTTGACTTGGAAGAGACGGCTTTCTAACGAGAGACAGACTGACGGGTCAACCGATACAAAGAAACAAAATAGCATACCCTGAGACATTCCCCGATGTTACGATAAGCTTAGAATATGGAAGAAAGGCCCCTTTGGATCAGGTCAGGAAAGATTGTGTATTGGCGGTGGTCTGAAAGCACCACCTAGCTATAGTTCTTGTGAACGAAGATGTAGTTCTAGTCAATGACTCAAGTGGATGATGGAACGAGATTTATTGAAAGCTAGAGGCGAAAGAGCGAATCTGGGGGCGGTTGCCTTGTCACGACGTTGTGTCCTCTATCTATGGCCGGATCTCTTGAATTGGAGTTTTTTTCCGTCCTCCCTTTACTGGAATGAAAGAGCTCGTGACCTATTTTCAGGGAAATGAATCAGTATCAGAGTCAACGCTTTGCATGCAGCTCCCGACTGACACCTTATCATTGAAATCATCGCAAACCGGGATTTTCATTACCCTTTGGTCGTAGATAGCCCATCTCTCGAAACTAAACCTAATCTGGTAGGAGACGCTTCCTTATGCCGCGGGATAAGGGATGCGGGCGAATACATGCGCTCTTTCCAACCTACGAAATTCTAGTGATTGTTCGCGCTTTTGTTTTGTTTTGGTCTTCTTCTGTTCTTTCGTCGGAGAAAGAATTCTTTTTGGGTACCGAATGCGTATTCGTTTTTTGTCTCTCTATTGGCCCGCCTTTGGTCTTCCATTATTATTAATATAATATAAATTCTAAATAGGTAGGAGTGTGTTTCCAGCCGCTGATCGTGCTCTGGGCAAGGGAGTGAAAGCGCTCAATAATCATATAATAGATATAATTGGTTATGGAAAAACTACCGGGAACGGGCACAGTCACACATATGGTAAAGTTATCAGCAACGTGGTATAGCGCGGTCGGGAATCTATGTTCGTAGATGATGGCTCGGGATGAGAACAAAGAGAAGGGTAGCTAGGAGTGCAATTATTTCCCTGTACATTTATATAGCTGTTTCGGTAGGATCCGTAGAGCAACGGGGATGATAGGATTGCATTGCCTGGTCTATCTAGTTAGACATTTAGTCCCGTCTCTGGTCTTGTAACAAGGTATTCCCTTCTTGTTCATCAAAGACGGACCTGGAACCCCTAAATGGATAAACCCCAAATGAGGATTCGCGGTCTTGTCTTTATGGATCTTGATCTCAGGGACTTTCTATAAGAGAAGCAAAGTAAAGTAAATAGAACATCTTGCCAAGAATCATCCCGTTCGGGAATCGTGATAAGCCTCGTATCGAAGGTTCACGCATGGGCTATAGATCATAGGAAGTGTAAAGCCTCTATGCCTGTTGGAGCTGATGATAGAGGAGATATTCCATATCGAAGAAGTTATAACTGGAGCCCTATTTGTTATGTCAAAATCCTCTTCCTCTTTGTTTTTTTTTTTTATTTTAATTTTAAGATAATGAAAGGAGGGCTTCAGTTAATGCGTATGTCCGTAGGCGGCTGTACACTTGAAGTAAGAGGTTTTGAGAGAATAAATCTATCACTATCATAGAAAGGAGGATGCCCGTTTAAGGAAGAAGAAAGACAATATGAGGAGGAAGATAAGAGCAAGAAGGCTAGGCCCCCCCTTTCGAAAAGTGACTTAAGGAAAGGTTTTAGGCAACGACGCTACGAGTCTTGTCTTCAAGCCGAACTGCTAGAGCTGCCAGGTCCGACCTCTGCCTTGGAGTTGAATGTGAGCAGTTGCTGCCTGGCCAGGAGAGGTGCGAAGCGAAGAGATGTTGGTACCGGTCGCTGATGAGCGCTGCTATGGGTTCACTGGCTAGATTCGGGGGGCCAGAACCAGAAGAAAGAGAGTTTGGGTCACCAGGAGAGAGAATGAAAGGTATTGGATCTGCTTGCTCATGGTCATTGCCGCATCGGAACGAAGAGAGAAAGAGGATGTCTGGAGAGCTGGGGAGGAGATCAGCAGGCGGCTTAATGGCCTTCACATCCGCTTCTGCTGCGAGGCTCTAGCAAGATCTCTGCGCATTCTAGGAGATTCTAGAAGTATGAACAAGTGGGATCGGAACCAGAAGGTGGAGTTGCCTTCCATTCGTTCCTATCTGTTCCAGTTGGAATTGATTTAGAAGGGCTTGGCCCTACTCTATCTATCGGAATTCGCCGGTCAATATTCTTTCTACTAGACTAGTTCTCCAATAAGAGGAATCGGGGACGGCACTTGTTTTTACATTCTTGAAGACTTTCCCCGCTCTAGAACAATAGTAAGTAGTCAGTATAGCCAGTAGTTGGCCTTAAGCCTAGCTGTGTTACGGAATCGTGTTCAGGTCTTTCCTTTCTTTAAATAGAAAGTCAGAATGTACTTCTGCTGTAAGAGAATGGCTTGCCGCGCCCGTCCTTGTTCTAGATCTAGAATAGAAGAGTCAACCTCGAGAAGAATAAGCGTGGATGCCGGTCTTGAACTCCGTGAAGGCTTTACAGAGAACTAGGCTTTTCGCTTCATTGGATAAAGGCGGAGATCACAGGTTTGTAATTCTTTGGCTGTCACTGAATTCATCCGGCAATTGATACCGAAAATCGGCCTTTTCAAAAGCATCCTTTGCTCCAGCTTTCTCTGCTTTAGGGTAACAAAACTGAGGAAGATGCCTAGCTAGTTTTGAACCAGAGCAGGAAAGTGAAATAGCTAAATCGGAAGTTAAGCCCTAGATTAGCAAAGAGCCCCCTAAGGAGCTCTCTCCGTTCTATTCAATGGACTATTTGCTAAAGTTCAAAGGCCAGTTTGAAGAAGGTCCAATGTCCAGAATGCGAAGTAAGTAAAACTGCCGTTCCAATTCTAGAGGTGCCTATAAGGAATTAGAAAGAAATAGGATAACCCGATTCCAGCCGTAGTTTATTGGCTGTTAGGTCAGTGAAACTTTCCCTATAACTAAAGTAAAGCCAGTAGTTCGCGTTCTAGTTCTATTTTTGTAGACCGGATGGGCACATAGAAGGAAACCTTTTCTTTTCTAATCCGCTTGCTGTCTCAGTTCGGCTATAAGCCTTTTGTTTTGTTGCGAGTCTTGTAAAACGATTTAAAGCCCGGCCTTCGATCGAAAACCGAAATCGCAGAAAGGGAACAGAAAGATTCTTTTGGATCGTCAAGAGCCTCAATTACATCGAGCCTTCAGATTCCAATCTGAAAAAAAGCCCGAGAAAGAAGAATTGGACTACGACTACCGGAAAGCAAAAAAGACTTTCTACGACGAGACCAAGAATACTGGCACCCGTAACTGAACTAGCGACAAGAGCTTAGCGCCCTAAGACACTTGAGCTGAACGTGTTTCCGACTTTAACTAGCTCTATAGACTGACTCGCCTACTCCCTACGCCCTACAACCCGAAAGACGGAAAAAATAGTTCTCTCTGCGGCTTAAGGCTCTGTCCTCTGTTCATAAATTCAGTAGCCAAAGCTAGAAGAATTTTTTTTCAACCTGAGTACTGACACCCGAACGACTTGCCCTTTCTATATATGACGAGTTGAACTGAGCTTGACTCGGAATGAACTAGAAGTAACCTTTTCTCTAAGCTAAGCTCGCGCCAGCCGCCAACCAAGCCAATGCGCCATCCCTATCCCGAAGCTTCCTTTGATTTGAATGAATGAGGAACGAAGGCGCATGCAAGAGAAAAGAAAGCCCCTATTTGGGCATGAGCCCTAGTACATTGACCTCTCGCAGACCTGAAACTCAAGTTTTTGGCTATTGAAAAAGAAAATAATAGAGGCGAAGAAAGCCATATAGATTCTCAATAAGGGAAGAACTCGACCTCGGCCAGCGGGCCTGTACTGCTAAAGAAAAAGGGCTATGGAGATGAATGCGCGTAGATCGAGGCTGAGCTGGTGGCCAATGAGAATCGTACTTTGCTAACCAAGCTTGTGAAAGGGAGGGCAGCCGGCCAGGAATGATGACCAATTGCTGGGGGTCGATTTCCTCTTCCTTCCAGATGAACGGAAAGGGAAGAACGAAGGAGAAGAGAAAGATTCCTGGTTGTACAGTGGGACCCCGTCCTTGACCAAGCCGAAAGACAGACCTCTTTCGATCCTTTGATACCGACCGATTGAAAGAGGTTGGAACGATTCCTGTGTACTCTTCCCATGAAAGCACAACAACAAGGGGAATAGCTCCTACTTTAGAGCTCTCGTACTTAGTGACGAGTTCGAGCCTTAGAAGCATGCGAAGGGATAGGTCTGAAAGAAGTCTTGTATTAGTCCTTTAATAGAGTCCCTATTGTTTAATAGGCGCTTTCCGGTAGCAGGGCGTTAAGCTTTTCTTTTTACGATTACCATTCCAGTATTAAATATCTCCGCCTCCCTATTCCTTTATCAAAGTCTAGTACTTATGGCGCAAGTCAGTCTCTTCAAGCGACACGTCATCATTGACTATAGCAGAAGACTACCATAAAAGAAAATGAAGCCATATAGCAGCAAGCATTCCATTCCAAGAAAGTAGGCTGTTACCTTAGTCCTTATATCTATCGGCCTATCCCTCAGTCCGGTATGCCGGTAATCTTGTTTTCGGTCTAGCCCTGTCTTGATGTATTGTATTCCTTCTCTCCTCGTTCTGTCTGGCCAGTGGTCCAATCAGTTCTTGTCGTATATCCATGGGCTGGGTTCCTTTTTTAGGACCATTGTCCGTAGCCTTTCTTTGTGACTTGAGTCTGTCAAACTGTTCACCCGAAGCTGCTTTCTTTGTTTCCTTAGGTAGTGAAGTAACTCCGCTTTGTGTATGACTTGACGCTCTAAAGTCTGTATCTTGCCTCTAGTCTTTTACTTAATCGTATTCGACTTCTTTCGCAGATCTGTTATTTCTTATTCATTTCTTTCTATTAGCTCTCCAAGCTTCCTATCTTTCTATTCCTTCTTGAGCTTCAGTTGGTGTAATAGTCCCACCCCAGGAGGGGAGAATCCGTCCTAAGAATTTTTTAAGTGAAGTTGAATGCTTTTTGCTTTCTTACTCCTCCAGCCTTTTTTTTTTTCTAGGTAATTCAGTGACTGCCATGGGTGTGTCAGGACGATGTAAAGTCGAATTCTTTTTATCTTTGTTATCATTCCCCTTAGCTGTTCCTTAGCTTTCGAAGAAGCTGTCCAGTATTCCAATCCGGTTAGGTTAGCATTCCAAGTCAGTTGAACTCCTTTTTGGTTGAGATGAAGACTAAGGTAAGGGAATAGGACTAAGGCCCGATCGAGGTTATCTTCTTTCCTGTTTTTCACCATCCCACGCACCTCTTATTAAAGTGCAATGCTTTCTCTGTGGTCGAAGTGGTTCATGTCCGGTCCGTAATCCATTAGCAGTCCACCCCAAAAGGGTAGAATTCCTCTCAAACCTTTCACTTTTTCTTTTTGTCTGTTAGCCAACTGCGCTTTCTATCCTTACCTTATTAGCCGTAAGGGGAGCCCTCTTATATGGAACACCCCCAATATCCTGCGTACCATTCTCTTCTTCTTACTTCGGTTTTTTCTGTTTTTTATGCACCGCACCGATATTGGCTCTCGCAACATTCGCTGCCAACGACCGTGAGGGTTACGGTTAAGGCTATGATGGCTGCGATCCATGTTCATAGCACTGGCTGAATTTTAACTGAACTGTCCTTCTTTTGAAGGTAAAGGGAGAATGCCGCTGCTAACCAGTTTCAGTAAACATGAAAAATTCCTTGTGCTTTCTCTTCTAAAGGAGGAAGCCTTACCCATTCCCGTGTTGTCGATTATAGGCAACTCAAGAAAGGAAGAGATCAATCGCAAAAGAAATTGATCTTTCACTACGGATTCTAATTTTGCTAAGAAACGAGAACGCGAAAAGGTAATTAAAGAAGGAGATAAATCAAGAAATAAAAGAAGTTCTACCTTACCCCAGCCAACAACTGTCCCGCAGAAGTCCTTTTCATTCCTATCTTTGCTAAAGCCGAAAGAACGTGAATGTGAATGATAGACCCCTGAACTACTCAAATAAAGATTAAGAAGACCCCCAAGAACGTTTATCCTGAAGCTTTATCTCCTGCAGCAATAAATGATGCAATGCAGAGGCTAGGATAGCTGGAGCAGGGGTGGTGCGGATCAAAATCCGTTGAACCAGCAAACAATTAAGGCAGCACGGGCTGGGGTGGTCCAGCAACAGCGGATGTTTTTATCATCGCATCGTATAGCCACAGTTGGTTAAGCAGTGGATTCAGTAGATTCTGCGTGCGAAAGTAGACTTTGCACCTTGCGCACCATACGAAGCTCCATTCGGATTACTGGGGACTAGTTGGATTTTCGTTTCAGCGGATTTTGTAGCCCCCCCGCCAACCTATATAGGGCCAAACACCGGATTCGTCTCAATAGCTCTCCAAACCAGTGCGAGTGCGTAGGGATCGGAATGAAGCGTAAATAGGTGGGTTCGGGCAGAAGTTAGTTAGTTATCGATCGATCATTGAGAACTAGTCTCCAAGTTTCGAGATGCAGAGGTTCAAACATTCAGTCCCATCTATTGGTCCAGAGCCAGTTGACCGAGCTGAGATAGCAGCAGCCAGCATGGCTGGAGCGGGGGAATGAGAAGAAGATGAAGCAGCAGTCGCGGTGGAATCAATACCTTCAAAATCAATACCTTCAATAGGAGTTTGAGTTGCTCGAGCAAGAAGTAGCGAGCGCATGTTGCGGTTCATCCCTAACCATACAACATAGGCAGATGTAAAGACGGCTCGAGAGGGGACGGGTTACCCCACTCATGATTAAAACTAGTATCCGTTTCACTTTGGATACCAAAGCCTGTATTCCTGTCAGTTCAAGACCGGGGGTGCTATACGCAAAATTCGAAGGTAGGGTTGATCGACGACAATTACTTGTTCTAAGTAGGAAGGTTTTCATATGCATACATTTCATAGCCCCAGCGAAGCGAATCTAATGCTTAGCGGGAAACATTGAAATTCAATTTCATTTAGAAATCGCAACAACAACTCTCGTTCGGTTACAAATCCGAGATTTTTACTGGGGAGATCATAGCAGACGAGAGCCGATCCCAGGGTTCTCTCCTTCGCCTGGTAGTTCTATGTTCCGTATCCAATAGTCCACCCAGCTACTATCATCGAGGGAGGGGTGCAAGGCTTCGTTCGAATAGGTACGTTTAATGATCCACGCCTTCTGGTTCCGGTTGAATAGTTGTTGCCTCGTCGAATAGCTGGTTTTCCTGATCAAACTAGAGGGTACCAAGCTCGAAAAAAGCCGAGGTCTATCAGAAGTCAAATCAAAGAGGCCACTAGCTTAAGCTTATTCCCCTTCACTAATGCCTCTGACTTCATATAACCCCGTTGAAGCTCTAGCTCTTCTCGTCAGAACACGCGCCTGCCCGAACAGCGTAATCGCGCTTCTTTGTCGGCACATTGACCGGACCACAGTGTGCTACTGAAACGACTTATGCTTTTGCCCGGTCAACACCTAGCTCTGGGTCTGTAGACTCTGGAACTTAAACAGCAACCCGTGTCTCTGTCCCTCTTAGAAGAGCCACCAGGGCTGACTATTTACGTTACGCGGGAGAGACTTTGAAAATTCTCAAAAAAGTGAGTGAATCCAGCGGGCAACAAGGAGAAAGGCGTAAAAAGGTCAAGCTCGTAAACCGGTGAGAGAGCAGGTCAAATAGAAAGCAGGTGATTATGAATTGGTTGGATAGCAGTCCTCCCCTAAGAGTTCTCCCGGGAAATCTCTTCCTCTAGGCATGCTCCCTTATCTGACGCAGGTTCCACGGATTCTAGGACAAGCCAGCGAGATAGAGACCGAGTTCGTTCGAGAGCCCTATGAATCTCGGTTAGTGATGCTAACACCAACTCCTTTTATTTTTATTTTAGGAAGGCCTATCTGGTTTATGTAGTTGCCGATGGATAAGCCGTGAAAGCCTCCGTCTAGTGAAAGTGCTAAGTCCATATAGTGGTAGTTCCCGACGCCATCGCGTTCTAGTGCTTTTGTCCCAGTAACCGTTACATGAAGTGGATTTCCTAAATGGCTTATGCATGAGTTTACTTCTGTAAAGAAGGCATAGGTTGGTCTATACGGAGGGGAGGGCTACTCTTTCTTCCGTTGGGAATCCCTCACCAGTTGAAAGTTGTAGTGCTTCTACCATATAGTCGTCCTAGGAGGTCTAACTACCTTACGGGGATAGTAAGATTCTAGAAAGAGTGTTATTCCTGAAGTTATGGGAGATAGAAACAGGGGATAGTAAGATTCTAACAGTAACAGTAGAATATTTCCTTATGGGAGCTTCTCTTCCCGTGTTATTAATATCTTAAATTCAAAATTACAGTGGTATGTTAAATGTCCTATTTCGCTGGTTAAAAGCTCGAGAAGATCTTTCCTCATGTGGATTCCAAAAAAGGATCTGTCCAATGGATTTGCCTTGGAAACGAAGTCGTATTTGAGTTGGGAAGTTCTAGGTTTAAGGTTTGCCTACGGAGAAGACTTAATCAATTCACTTCGGGGATAAACTTCATGGTGTTATTCTTTTGGAATTTCCTAAGTTAAGGTGGGAAAGCCCAGGGGAAGCATTGGCACTGTGGAAAGAATCTATCTCTGGCAAGGGCAAAAGCGATAGGCCAGGTTAACGAGGAAAGGGGGACTGGTTCAACCTCAGGAATGAGAGCAAGCAAGTCCAGCTTTGTTGTGCAAGTCACTGTCTTTATCCGATCCGATAAGATAGATCTGATGCATATATAGTAAAGAAAAGCTCTTCCGCAAGCCATTTGGGGAAATTCCCTAACGAAAGAATAGTAAGCTTCTTTCCTTGCTACTTGAAAGAATGCCTTGGCACACTCATACTAGAAGTCAAAGAAAGAACTCGGGTCTAAGCTCTCAACTTCAAGGAAGGGAACCGAAAGAGCAGAAATGTCATCTACCTTTCCAACTAAGCCGCGCTTTTCTCTTAGAGGGAACCCCTTATCCCACGCAAATCGTTTACCTGTAACTATTCACCTTTAGTTTAGTTAGATTGAAGGCTTCCTTCCCTAGAGGAGGGACGGTACTCGACATTCTAAATATAAATAAGAAAAGTAAGTAATAGAAAACGGGAAGGGCACTTTATGCGACACAACTAGTTAAGTAAGAAGAGGGGCCGCGGGTCGTGCTCTTGATAGTTACCTCTGGGATAGATACCTTATTGGACTGCTACAAATGTAACCTATCTTTTGAAAGAAATTGCTTCTTGTTTTGGGAAGAGAAGCAGTAAGACAATCGGGATATCCGGGGGTCTAGGAACCTGGAAACTACTTATAGATAGGCACACTAGAAGGAAGGGAAGGGGTGGTTAGGTGGGAGGTTCAAATCAGGAATAAAACCCATGTCAGGCGCGAAGCCGCTTCACCTACGTAAAGTGTAATTGTATTAAAAAAATCGATCATGCCTTTAGCGCTTTCCACTAATATTACACTGAAGTTCAAAAAGACTCGACAAAACAAAATGAAAAATACAAGTTTGACTAACAATCGGGAGAGATTCGGTAGGAAAGTGGAAGAGCCTTGGTAGTATATAAAATAAATAGAAAAATTCTACGTGTGACTTTTAAAATGAAAAGTGGATATCTCATTTTGTTTTTTAAATGTGCGCTGTTCGCCTGCCTTCCTAACCACGGATAGGCTACGGGGCTTTGCACTTCGGCCCTTGAGAATACCACATCAAGGTGACAGGATTCGAACCTATGGCCCTCTGTACCCAAAACAGATGCGCTGACCAGACTGCGCTACACCTCGTCTCACCCCCCCCCGGAGCATATAGATCCACCCGATCGATGAACACTTGAACCGAACTCGCCCATCCCATCCTTTTGGGCACAGGGACGCGAGAACCAACCCGAGTAATCAACCGCTTTTTTTTTAATCTGCCTCCTGCACTATACTTCTTTTCTTAGCACCTTCTTCTCCCGGCTAAGATAGCTTTTCTGAAAAAAGTGAACTTAGAAAAGAGCATCTTTGGTGAAAGAAAGAGTGGTTAGGTCAGAAGCATAACGCACGCACTTCAATCCAAAGAAGCAAGACGAAGATCTTGACACATGGATCTCGGTAAAGAAGAAAAACTCAGATCTTTTTCTTTCTATAAGAAATTACGTAATCAGGGCTAAAGCACATACATATGGAGAGGCGCAAAGGACAGATGCGCTAGTTCGAATTCGAACCAGATGTTATGTCGAACTAAGTGGTGGGTGCCCCTCTTGCTGGAAGGTATTGTTTGCACTAGATTCTCAGTTTTGCTTGCGCATAAGGATCTGTTCTTACCTAAGGAGAAAGCCAAGCCATGACCTCCAGGGTTGGATTACTCTAAGTTCTGCCCGCTCCATCGATATCCTCGACACGATCTTTACCACCCTGAGGGTGGTCGAAGATCACTAGAATGAATGAGAACAAATCACGATCTATCAAGCTCTTTTGTACCTGTTCAATCGCTAGCCTGTAATCCAGTCTATCATACTGAAGCGAGGAATCCTATAGTTCCAAAAGCTTCGTTTAGGAGACTCGCTTTCGCCTACGGATCTCTTTAAAGTAAAGTACAATATCGATTTGAATGAAACTATAGCAAAGAGGAATGCTAGCGAAGTGAAGAGGAAAGAAAGCAAAGAGGAGCGAGGACTCTTGTTAAAGACAGCCTTAGAAACCGATTCCTTCTGATCTACGACCACCCTTCTGCTCATGTAAGCAAGAAATCCGTTGCTTGATGAAAGAAGCTGATCTGGGTGGTTCAGCTGTACTCGTTGTACCAGTTTATTCCGTATATTGTACCTGTCTCTTCCTTATTCGGATGAGGGTGAGTGGCAAAGCCTGGTTCAACTAAGGAGTAGGTCGTCCTATCTGATGGTTCCCAAGGATCCCATTTTTTGGTTCTTACTTTGGCTGCAGGAAGTCTCTCTCATGCTGTGCTATTGCTCCTGATGAGGTAGTGGACCTGCTTGCTTTGTCCTTAAAAAAAAAAAAAGGAAGGGCTTCAGTTTATGGTTGGGATCAATTACCGTTGGAGGTGACTCTAGTGACGGATCGATCTGTACGCTCAATTGCTGCTAAGGGCTCGCTGTATTCTGAAAGTTGTCAAAGTCCCTATGGAGTCAGAGGGGGATCTACAAGCTGGATGAGTTCAGAATGGAAGTATATATAATAATCTAAATAGGCTAGCTCGCCCGACCATAAAGAGCAACGCTCGTCAGGCGTGTAACAAGACTAGGCTTTTGCCAAGAGGCCCCAGCCTCAATCTATATGGTGAAAAGGTCTTGCTGAAAAGCTCTTCTAGGTAAGTGAAGCGTGACCACCTGCACTCCATCTATTGGCTTGTACAAAGACCTAAAGAACCGAACCTCCCCTCCTTATAGATAGAGGCTCACCTATGACGGGGTTGATAAGATCGGCCAGCTAAACCAAATATCCGAATGGTTCCCATTTAGCGATTGTTTAAAACAGATCTCCTTAAGAGGTTCCGTGAGTTCAGCTATCACAAATTTATCTTCTTAGGGGTGGGCGTTCCCCACTCATCATCATCTAACCATCATCTATAGGAAGAGGGGCACTCCCTGTTTACTACCCTGATAGTGGAATAACAACTGCTCCGGCATGATGTCTGCAAACTCTTTGAACACTTGCTCGACCGGTCCGTTGGGCCTGCTCCTCGAGTGAAACTAGTGCCGTAAAAGAGGCTCCGCTCCTCTCCTTTCAGGACCCGTCACCCATGCCCCTGATCCCTTCGCTACCCTCTGACCTTCCCAACTGCCTCCCTTCTTCTGCTTGGTTGACTCCCTAACTGTCAGTGAGGAGCCGGGCTCACACTTTCACTTTATTTTTATTATGATCGGTATATCCAACACCGTGCTTTTGCCCCTACACCTGCTCGGTCGGAGATAGCTGCTACTTACCTACGATTACTCGGCGGCCTCAGAGACCGAACTGATCTATTAACACCTACCTTATCTATGTTTTTAAAACCTAGCTCACGAGAACAGAGGCCGAGTCTCTAGAAGCTAATCCGGAGATAGCCCTTCTCAACTTCGTCGACCCTTCCCTCACTTAATAGATAGGGGTGGTACTCTTAACTTGATGGTAAATCAATGTCTATAGTAATAGAAGCCCCCCCTCCGGAACGCAGGCCACCAACTGGGAAAGGGATACTAAGAAGACTACCCTAGGTCGAGGGAAGAGAACGGCTACGGTTGCTCGCCGTTCAACCATGTCTTCTGTTCTGCCTTTCAGCAGCTGATGTCGTAGGTTCCGAGAGGTCAACATACTAACGTGATCATTACAACCAAAAGGGATTTCGAACATCACATCACTTACGTAATTTCCGGTTGGGGGGTTCATTGATAGGAATACAGAATATCTCAACTCTCGACCTGGTTAAGATGATGCCTATGCTACTTTAGGCTATGGGTCCATATTCATAGGTTCCGGATATTTATCTGCCTGCTCGTAAACTACAAACTACTCAGAGACGTCTCGTTACGCTAACGACTGAACTCTTTGGGTTCGGGTTCGGGTCTAGATCACCCCTATTTCCATCACGAACAGCGTAAACTGGGTATGGGTAGTATAACTCTACTCATGTTACTAGAGAAACTACTATATGCTCTACTCTAACTCAGTATGGATCTGCTCGTGCAACTGGATTGACTCGGCCGATGAACCAACCTCACCAACTGCATAACCGAGACGGTCAACGGGCCAAGCTGCAATAGATGCGCCTGGAACCGGGTATGTATCTTTTTCATAAACCTCACTAACTGTAGAACCCACTGCTGAACTGAACCAACGGAATAATCCACTGAATCAACGGAATGAACTAGAAGGCGTGCTGCTAGGCATGGATCTGTATCTGCCCTCTGCCCCTACTTGTGATGCATCACCTACCCCGGCGTATGGTTATGGTTTTGCTACTGTATACTATGGCTCCGATCTACTGGTGCCCCCGCCTCTGCTTCTCCCGCTCATGGCAATAGAATAGGTATGTACCCGGACGGGATACTAGTGTTGCTACTCCTGTTTATGCTTATGGGTAAGAAAGTGGTGCTAGTGAGATGTATCTATCTGTACGAGATGCTACCTATGCCTTAGCCTCTGTGAACTATGTGCCTGACTCTGAAAGTAGTGGGGGTGCTGGTGCTAGTGATGCCTTCGCTCCAACTACCTCTGCATCTGCATCTGTCCATCGTGCTCCAGCTCACTCCGATGCCTGAAATGCTACCCATGCTCCTATCTCCGCCCATGCCTTTGGCCTTTACCATCGATGAGTATGGATCCTGCTCTTCGACTGGAGCAACGTACTGATGGTGCTGGGTCCCGACTTCTCTATCGGCCCCACAGGGTTCTCTATCCGGAAATGAGTAAACTTCGTGGGTATTAGAGTTATGCCTTTGCTTCTCCTGCACCTTAGGGATATGGGACTAACTATGAACACCTGGATGGACCATAGGTAGGTATGTGCAAAATCCTGGAATATCACTTCTAGGAAGACGTCCAAATCTTGATCACTTGTTGGAACAGGTAGGGACGCTGGGCGGGATGCCCTATGTTGTAAAGGGGAAAGCCGAATTGGGATCTGTTGTAGCACTATCGTCCGAAACCCATGCATAACAGTTTTTTGGAATATGTGCGTGCTGATTCAAAGTACGAATAGTTGTTGATAATAGTTCAATTAGTTCAACTGTTTAGCCGTCTCATAGTTAACGTTCCTGCGATAGCCGAGCAGCAAGAGGCACGCCAGGCCAGATCTGGCTGATCTCAAGTCCCCAAGCATGAAGAAGTTCACGACACTTATCTAAAAAATCCGGCTTTTCAAAGACGCGAACCAGCCCCCGGAGCTCCTTGACAGAGGAGCATTTCCGTGACTCGTGACTCTATGGCCTAATGAGCCCTTTCTGTACTATAATGAATGAGCCCTAACTTGACCGATTGGCATGGCCTTTTTTGAGTGCCTGACCTCCTTAGTCAATCAAGCAGGTACTACAGTACTGAGATAGCGACGCCGATCGCCGAGGAAGCATTCTCATATGCAGCACCTATCACTTATAGATTTTCTCAGTGTTTCCGTGTTGATCTACAGGTATTAGGGAGTCTACTCTCTATCTGCTACGTGAGCCCGGCTCCCATCCCACCACTACGGATTCGTCAGTAGCAAAACCCCCGGCCTGGAAAGCTCTCTAAGTTTCATACTCATCACGTTCTTAGCGGGAGCTCGTATGACGGGCAGGATAGATTCATGAAATGAGCAAGCATCTGATATATTTTACACCTTCTCCTAACGCCTATGTGACTTGCCAAAGCTCATAAATGCTTGAACTTCCTTCGGATAGAGCGGGAACAAACGAAAGAGCAGATTAGGAGCTTCATGAAACTTCTACCCGCAGCTTCCTTTTATCCCGAAGATGAGATCTCAGGGTCTCCAAATACAAATAAGGAGAAGGTCTCAAAGGAAAGGAGTAAGCAAGTAGATCTAGTTTGACTTTAGCTACGAACTCATAACTACTAGCTCTCTGACTTTTGTTTGTTATCATTCAATCTTCTTACCAGTTCCATCGGTTCTCTCACTTATCTTATTCTATAATAGAATAGAAGGCTAAACCTGTGACAAAGGATCCCCAACCGAGAGAGGGAGCTGCAGGACAAAAATGAGTATTCGGACCGGCAAGCCCATGAATTCAATAGTAGAACATACATATAAGAACTCGACCACGAGATCTACTTTGGAATAGGCTTTGCTAACCAAAGAGAAAGAATACGGGTAGCGAGCGGGACAAGCATAGACCAAGCTAACACTAGCCAAAGACCAAGACCTGTGATCGACTTAGCGAACCAACCTTAAAATGCCAAGACATTACCAGAACCAGAAAAAGCAAACTGCAAAAGCAGCGTTATTGTCAGTGGTATAATTGAAGAGGTAGTCCCCTTTCTTTGAATGAAAGAAGCGTAGAAAGGAAGGAGGCATACTGAACTTATAGGGATTGTTGCCTTTCCCCTGACTGACCTACGGGCTTCTCCCTCACCCTTATAATCTAATCCTATAATATAAGATCAGTAAAAAAGAGACTTTAGGAAAGATTTGCTCGAGGGGCCAACCGGTAGTAGAGGGAATCGAAGTGATTAGAACAGAACTGAGCTTCCCAGCCAGGAATGAAGAAGCAACGGACAGATAGAGGTTCGACGTAGTTGACTGTATTCTTTCCTTTAATTGATTGCATACCATCTTGCTCCTGTTTACCGTACTATTAGCTGTACTTCTTTACGAATGGTTCATTCCCTACTTTAACTTTACTTACTCTATTAGGGGCATACTCAATAGTTGTCTTTCCGTTCCTGTACTATTCAAATTTCCCTATTTGATCTAGTAAGGGAAGGGCAGACCGCTTACCATAAACAGAAGATCGATATCACACAGAAGGCCGGATATCGCCCTATTTGAGATACTGATTCAAGTTATAGTACTTCCTCAGAGCGATTGAACTAGCCTTTTGACTAAATAGATATGGGCATAGAGAGGGAATCCTGAACTACAGGAAAAAAGGAGAGCTACTTGCCAGCAGAAGGGAAGGAAGAAGCAAAAGCTTTCGCATGTAGTCACTAAAATTTTATTTACTTTACGTAAGCCTGTTAGTGCAACTTGGCTGGAAGAGATTTTAAGCGAGAGGCAGTACTGAACCGGAGCCACATCGAGTTAGTTCCCCTCAAAGCCTTCTTCCGAACTTGCCAACAAGTGCTTATGAAAGCGGGTCGATCTCTATCAAAGAATCAAGCGCTAAAGACAACAGGGGCTTGGGGCGGGAAGATTGATAGACACAGAAAGAGAAAGAGAGAAGATTTAGATTGAAAAGAAGAGAAGCGAAAGCCGCTCACAAATGCTAAATTGGGGAGCAGAAGCCACTCGCTTCACTAAGGGCAAGGAGCAAAAACGACTCAATTTGAAATTAAGGAGAGCAGCCAGCCCTTTACTTTATTATATTATATTATTATATTATATTATTAATTATTAGTATTAGCGGGTAGGTTAAACTTTTTCCTGAAGCATAGATGAGATTAGAGATGAAAAAGACGCTAGCATTAGCAGAAGATCATTGATCATACTTTCTTGCCTTAGCCACTATTGAGTAAGAGGAATTTCTACTTGCCTTAGATCACTATCGAGGAAGAGAAACTCATAGCACAGACGATCCCGATCCTTAACTTTTACTCTCAGTTACACTGCCTTAGCTTTCACAGTCTTGCAGACTGCCTATTGAAAGTTCTAAAATCAGTTGACTAGCGTTCTGTTCTATTATCAATTTCTCCCAAGAAGGATGAATGAAAGTTCACTACTGAAGTTGCAAACTACCCTTCCTTATTCACTCCGTACTGAGCTTCTGAAAGAATTCCTTTTCCTTTGAGCATTTCATCTCCCTTCCTTTCTATCCCTATTCCTTTCCGAAACCATAGTGGATAGCCTATCTGGCGAGGGTTCTAGCCCTTTGTTTAAGATTGGTAGAAGTCCCTTTAGCACCTTGCCTTCTTCTTCCCACTCAATGAAACACAAGAACACATCCGAGTCAGCAAGCGGGTCTTTCTCCGAGACCCCTGCTTGATTCCGGTTTACTACTGGTTTGCTTGGAATGCACCCACCCTTACTGCATTGCTAGCCTTGGAGAGCTCTCAAGCGGGAAGGATGAACGAAGAAATCTCAGAGTTAGTATCCTTCTCGAGAATCTTTCGGGGTTCGTACTTGGACTGGTGGACTAATTGGGCTTTGCTCACGATACACCCTTCTATGAGAAATGGAGTGGACCGTTGCTTTGAGAAGAGGTTCATATCTATGCTGCCATTCCTCTCTTTCTCCTCTAGCTGCGTATGAATCAATCTAATTATCTTTGTGCAACAATATCGAATCGGTTAGAAACTCCTGCTTGAACATGAGCTACTGGCTATCCCCGTTTCTTCTGAACCGGCTAACTAGAGTACAGGATTGGTGGTTCGCTACGTACCTCCTTCACTGCCTGAACCTGCTAACTACTTGACTGAGACTTCCCTCAGGGAGTGGGGCTGAATAAGTCTCATAACCCGATCCCCCATTTCTCCTTTACCGAGAGTACAATGAATGACCCATCTATCGTGCTATCGTGATAAAATCCCTTTCTTGTTCTTGGCGCACTCAATCGAGCCTCCATTCCATTCCTTTCTGCGCTGCGCTTAGATCGCTGCCTTAAAATCTCTATTTGGTGGTTAGTACCGATTAGAAGTAAAGGAAGGCTCCGTTGTGCCTATGTAGCTTCGCTTCCTCAAGTGAGCGACTGACTATGGAAGTGGATCCCTGTGGGTTCGCTGCTATCATACCTATCTATGTGAACTACGGGCTCAGTCTGAAATCGATTTCTACAGGCACACTTCTCCTACTTCGTTGCCCCGCTCCTACAGCGCGCAACTATTGGATTTTAACTACTGAACTGGCTAACTACAGATATCGCAGACTTGGACAAAACAAAACTCTTTCTATGGGCACTATCCTAGCTTACAAGGGGATTTCCTCCTTCTTGAATACCCCGAAGAGTTCTCAAGGAGCATTCTTCGCTTATCCAGTTGGGGTTATAGGATCACTTTTTCTTTTCATTCAGCGGGAAAAACTTTTTGATACTATGCTTTCATTCCTTATGGTTGAAGCGTTAAATTAAGATCTTATTGACTCCCTTATTAACCAATAGGAATAGGAGAATAATTAGATTAACAAATAGGAGATGCAGGCATTGAATGAATACCCTTTTTCCTCTTAATACACCTTTAGGAACAAAAGAGAAAAAAAGGGTTAATATAAAGCATTGAAGATATCCCTTATTTTCTCTTCATATACTAGAAAGAGAATCAAGAGAAAGAAAAGGTTACTTTCAATAACTCAGGGTTACTATCAAACAAAGATTTAAGCTCAAAGGATAACCAAAGATAATCATTGCCAATATTAACTGAACAACGACCGACTACAAGGAGGGGAGTTGGGAACTACTCCTCGCCAATTAGGTTACTCCAAAGACTACTAAAAACCAAAGGTTACAAAAGAGTCACTCTTGGGCTATGCTAACAAAAAGGTGAAATCGAGACTATTTCAAATCTTAGGAAAACCGAGGGATCCTCAAGAGTAAGAATTGCACATATTAATAGCACTCAACGCGGGCCACTCACAACCAAAAAGATGGAATAATACGGGAAGATCCCAACTCAGAAAGAGAGGAATCGCAGCAAAAGAACAACCTGCAGACGTGGCCGAGCACTCGCTGGGATCCTCGATCCCGCGTACCGACACCTAGGGGGATCCTCATGAAACTAAAATAGACCAATCAAAGAAAGCAAGAAAATGGTATCTTTTCACACACAGGTACCCCCGAATCCTGCTGTTCTTCCAGGGAAGGGACTCCGTCTTTGATACAGCACTTGCCCGAGAGATCTTTGCTTTTCGTTGAGCTCTTTTCCTTTCCGTTGCGTTGAGCTAGGCTAGAATCCTAATAACCTCTTTACTTGAAATCCTTCCTCTTCCCGAGCGGATCCCTATTGGTGGACTCAGCTTGGCCATTCCCTTGTGGGTAAAAAGGAGTGGATTTCTCATGGTCTGAACTCTCAATCTGATTTGGAACTCAGGAACAAGCCGTAAGGGCTTTCTAGAGCGTTAGACTGCGTCTTCAGGTACGTATATTGGTGATTCCTCATCTGATTTGATTTCCTAAACGTGAGATTTTTCGGGCTAATCCTTATCCTTAAAGATTCTCTGGGAAAGGACTCCGTAACATCTATCTCAAAAGAAGGAAGGACATTCTATTATGCCTTCCCCCCATTCCCGGCCGTAGCACGGGCAAATCTATCTTCAACGGGTGCCCCGACTGCTTAGTCTTTCCTAGGAGCGATTCCTACCATTATCCCACGTCCCTTGTCTTTACCGCTCTAGCAACTGTCCTTGTACACTTTTCATGCATTTTTAAGGGCTCTTTCTAAAAGAAGAAGAAAGCTCCAACCTCTGTGCACCCAGAGAGAATAAGCAACTCGCTAGAAGGAATAGATATAGGCTCTTGACGTAAGGAATAGAAGGAAGGTTCTTTGCGAGAGTAGTTCATCTCGGGGGAAGAGGGAAGTAGTGGCTTCTACTCCTATACGAGCGCACATTAATCTAATTGAAATCTGGTAAGAGAAAGACTTGACTTGATCACGCTGCCCAGTATACTAGTATAGAATGGTTCGTTCCAGTGCCAGTGATAGATTGGTTTAGAAAGATCGTATCGAGATCGCTTTTTCTCAATCTAGTAATAGGGGTCAAAAGAGATGGATTCCTTTCGGGGCTTGGGCTAGCTTGGATCTTTTCCTCTGACTTTGATTGCTTGATTGTGCTAAAGGCTTTGCCATGTCATTCCCTTTGATTGCTAGTAAGAAGGTAAGTAGCTTCCTTGTGGATAGCTGCACTTCCTTCGCTTCCGGCTTACGGGCTTCCCTTCGACGATGTAGTTTTCTTCGCACCCTCTTTGCTTGGGGAAAGCCTCTCAGTTCTCCCAGCTAAGAGTAGACGACGAGAATGGTACTTGTGCCCAGAAGTCATTAAAAGACCGTTCGCCAACTACTCTACTATTGATTGATCACTCGTTAACCCCAAACCCAAAAAGGAAAGATTCAGGAAAGCCGATTGGCGGCATCAGACTATTCAGTGACAGCTTCTTATGAAGGATGAAGCGAAACGATAAAAGCCTATTTATTGATAGGTCAGGCCTTCAGAAAGACTTGTGCCATCTTAATCTTCTAGTTTTCACTCTTCTAGTTTGCCGCGGACTCTGCTCTTAGAGTAGATTCCTACTCTCGAACAGAAAGCAGGTAAGCCCTTAAAAGAAAAGCTTTGAAGCGGAGACTATTGGTAGTGAGAGAAATGATCATCTCCATCTCAGATTGAATCAGCCGAAAGGCAAGTGACATCCCCGCTTTTTAAAGGAAAAACTCTTCTCTGGGAAAAAGAAAGATTCTTTTACCGAATTGCTTTGAAAGTTGCTAACTCGGATGTTGTCTCCTAGTTGCTCCCTATTCTCGAACTGGAAAATTATGCTTCTTCTCTTCTTACTCTAACTATCCTCTCTAGTCTTCTCTTCCTATTCATTCTCTTTCTGTTGCCTAGGCATTCTAGGCTAAGCTTATGTATTACTATTCTCTCTGATCTCTGGGCTTATGGTATGGATAAGGAGACATCCGATTCGGTTACACAATTCAATTGAGCAATAGCATCCGATTTAGTGGTGGCAGACCCTTTTTCACCAGACGCTTAGGGAAGACGCTCCGGAGACATCAGATGAGTCAGTAAAGAATCCTCAGGCCTAGAATGCCCAGTTCGAGTTATGGCCAGCTACGGGTCTTCTCTTCTAAAGAGTACTCTCCCGTAACGGAGCTTATTTGCTAACTTTCCACAGCCAATGTATATTCATTGAATTCAGCTACAACAGATGAAGTGGTAAGCCCGCTTATCTATTTATCTTATTATCTTAAGCGATAGCAGGCTTTTCGGCTCGGTGAAAGAGGTTGTCTCGTCCATCTACTGAGTCAGTGACATAAGTGGTATCCTCTGCAGCAGCCAATTCATTAATCACTAAAGAAGACTCGGTTCCCCGGGCGGATGGGAAAGGAGATGAAGCAACATCAGTTGTATCAGCTACAGAATCTGATTCAGGTGAGGCCTATCTTCGACTTTCTTCTTGCTGGAAAGTGCCATTTCCGCTAAAGTAAGGGTAAGGAATCTTATAACGTTAAGGTGCACCAATTCCGCAGTAGCAGGTACGTATCGATGTGCAAATGATGGGTAATTTTTTTATAAGATCGAAGCAGGGACATCTCTTGGGTAAAGACTATGAGCCTAGTTAGGTCCCTTGTTACTAATCCGAATCTGCGGAAGAGGAGTAGGCACCCGAAGATGCTAAAGGAGCTAGCCACTATCATTGTATATAGAAGAGGAAAAAGTCTTTGGCCGCATGAAGAGCGGAGCTGAACTTTTGTGACTAGCTGAAAGTAATCATCGATAACGCCTTGCACACCCACCTTCCCCGCTTTCTTTGGGCTTAGTCTTCTTCGTTTTCTTTTCTCCTTCGGGTAGGGTTAAGGGCATCTGAACGTAACGCTTCCTATAGTACTCTCTCTTTGACTTTCAGTCTAGTGCCAAGTGATGTATTATAATGAAATTATGTTAGCTTATAAATAAATAAATAAATAAATAAATAAATAAATAAATATATATATAGCGTCAGATGTTATGAAAGTAGGGCTTTCTACGAAAGAGAAAGCGAAGATGTATGTGAAATCGAGGCGCATTGGAATCATCGATCATCTAGCTTGTGTGCCGCGAGTGATCAATCTGCGCAAAGGCAGAATAGCGGATTGGCTTGTCTTGCCTCTATCTTCCCGGGACTCCTAGGGCTCTTTCAATTGGCGTTGGTTGAGTTATTTTCTTACCGGCGACGGAACTGGCTTTGTAAAGTAGTACGGATTCTTTACTATATTTTGATGTTTACTAAATACAGGGATTTCCCTTATGCGGAGTTCCATAACGACTTTGTATTCTAAGGTTGGTTGGGGGTGGTGGGGTCAGTTCGACTCCGCTCTTTCTTCTAGTTATCGATAGGACAACCCTAAAGGTTGTTAATCGGGATCGGGGGGGAAAGCTTCCTTGGGGCTGTATGCATTTGCCGTAGGTTCTTAGTCTTTTCTTTAGAAAGGGGTGTCCCTTCCTTTGGGTGATTATAGCTGTCTTATACGAAACATTCAAAAACAACGAACGTCTTTTTCTTTTTGGGTTGCCGTTCTCAACCCATGTCCCATCCATATGAACCCGACGCGAAGTTGGTGAAACCTGAGCGTAACTATGTCACGTGAAGTGAAGAACCCTTTTTTAGACACCTTCCCTGATTATTCCCCGAAGCACAAGAGCTAGGGTAAACTCGTCAGCTGAATAGCTATAGTACAGAGTTTAAGGGGGGAATATATAGATAGCTTTTCCGGGGGGACCAAGAAAAAGGGAAGGAGATATGGAGCCAGTGAGTGGCAACTGGTTCTTCGGTGCTATCAAAAACAGCTTTCTATGCGCTATCAAAGCCACTCGTCCCTTCTCCTTTCCTTTCAGTCAAGGTCTAACCTCGCGTAGCTAATGAAAGGGAATACCTTAGAACAGAACCTACTATAAGCCCTGAGAGCCAGCAAGCAAATCCCCCTTACCAACCTCTATAAAAAAAAGCCCTTTCTCCTTTGATCGGGAAGCTGGTGTAAAGAAAAGAGGTGGTGGGGGCGGCATAAGATCGCACGGGTCGGGCTCCCCATTTCTTCTTGCTTTTCAAATTTGCCTTCTCGGCTCTGCTCTCTTAACGTAATCCTGGGGAGTGGGCTTATAGTCCAGCCTTTCAAGCCCTACTAAGTAAAGGGGGATCGTGCCTTGGCAGAATTACATGCGCAAGCCTTCCTTGTAAGCTAATCCACAGACCCAGCCTTACTCAAATAGGGGTTGAAATTTCATCTTCGCCAGCATTTTCCACCCGGGTGAGCTCGTCTTCATTCTTTTGGGTGGCCTCGCGTCGAGGGGGATACAATTGACTGTCTCGAACTGATACGATAGGAATTGAAGTTCCGACTCTACATGCTGCACAACTTCTACCTTTCTTGAGCCTACTTTTTTGTCATCAGCCAAGATAGTGACTAGCTGGTCGTCGATAACGAACTTGACTTTACCCTTTCCCTTTGGTGCAGCGTAGATGGGCCTTATGGGGAAGGGGCCTTCTGAATGGAGCCAACCAAAGTCTTCCCAAAAGTGAACGATGCCTCGATATCTACCACATTCAAACTGATCTTGAACTGGTACGGCCCGGTCACAACGTCAAGTTCAATTACTCCAACAGTCTGGCGGACGGAATTTTCGAATGCTCGGACTGTCATCATCTTTCTCTTCATATCTCCATGCCCCAGCCTCAGGGCCTTTTACACTGCTCAACGCGCATTCAAACCACTCCCATTATCAATCAACACTGCAGGTACTATCTGGGCCCGACAAGACACCAAAATAGAAAGCGGGTGCGTTTGCTACGTCTTTGTCCTCAACTGGTCGGACAAAGTTGGAAAAGAAGGCGATGCGGTGTATCTTTACTGGGTACGATGAGCAGAAGAAAGGGTGGAGATCCCACCCCACCACCAATAAAGCATACGTCTCGCCGCATGTTGTCTTTGATGAGGCATCATCATGGTGGTCTACCGAGAATGTAGTGTTGCCAGACTCGGAGAGTTTAGACACGAGTATGCGAGCGCAGTTACCAGAGCGGCAGGAGGTTTCTGTCGGGAGCGACTCGAAACCAGTAGAGTCGCAAAAATAGAGTTCACGAACTGGCAGTTCTTTGAGAGCCCCATTTGATAGAAGACAGGTGTTCGCGAGGTTCAAAGTAAAAAGCCCATAAGCCAGGAAAAGCCTTCCCCCAGAAGTGGGGAGAGTAGCTCACGAACAGAGTTGCGAGATAGTCGAGAGAAGAGACCACTACCAATGGAAATGGAAGACATCACGACTGAAAATAAGCCAAGTCTCAGAAGGTCTTTGCGGAGCAAGAAGTCTAATCCGAAGTATATGCAGGCCGACTTTGCAGACGCTGTGTCACTTTCACAGTGTTGTGTGTCCGAGATCGGGAAAGGAAGCATTCAGTGATGCTTGGGCTCGGTGGAATTTCATTCATGTGGTGCAGGGGCAGGGAAGACTGAAGGCAGGGGAACGGTGTAGAGAGAGGCCATAGAGAAAGGAATTTTTGACGTCCATCTGCCTAGGACTGACTTGTTGTTAGAGAGATGAGCACTCGCACAGTAGTTATCTTTGCCACGGGACTAAACGTCTCGTCGTAGTCAATCCCGTACTGCTGTGAGAAAGCACGAGCAACCAATCGCGCCCGTTCGACTGATCCATCACTTCGTCGCTTCACCTTGTATACCCACTTGCAAGAAATTGGCTTGACTCCAGCAGGCAATGGAACAAGGTCTCCCATGTCTTATTCTTTTTTAGGGCAGAAATCCCCTCGCACCTTAGCACTGCCTCTGGTTTTTCGTCTTGTGCAGCCTTTATTTGTCTTTTGTTTTTTGGCCTTGACTTTCCCCTTCCTCCCCTTTGCCATTGTCACTACTGGTACCTGACCCCGTCGGCTCGACATTTTTGCAAACACCGACCCTTACTCAATAGGGCAATGAAAAGAGGAGAACGAGGACAGCTGACTACCGCTAAAAGTCAGACTACGAGTACACATTGTATGATTGAAAACTGCCGCTGTGTACTAGCCGGTGCTTGCAGGTCTGACGGGTGCCTTCTCTCCAACAGCTGCTTCAATCAATGTTAAGTCTGACTACGAGGCTTCTTAGCCCGCAGCTGACTACTTATTGAAAGACCGAACAGGAAATGAAAAGTCGTACTACAACAACTGTAAACATTCCCTCCCCGCTCTGACTTTGATCGACTTGCCCACACTGCGTCTTTTTTGAGAGAAGAGGTCAAGGGGCTAAGTGACTCTCGAAAGTCTTCTTTTGTATCGCGTCAAGAGAAATGACATAGATAAGATCATTGCTTGAAGAGTTTCATTGTCGAATTGATCTCGGAATTGGATCCCAATAGTAGCTGCTGCCCAAAGGTGCTTTATGAAAGCCGGTACACAGCAGTGAAAGTACGATGGATTCTGTCGATCGAACGAAAATAGCTTCTTGCTTTTTTTGCCTTTCTGGCTTGACTACTCTGCTTGCTTAACACAAGTGTGATTTAACCTTCACGGACTACTTCACCACCCAGGCTCGAAAGCAAGAAGCAACGGATTGAGCTGCGCGAAAGCCGTTGCTCGTTAGCGCTTTAGTTTGATTGCAGGGCGTTTAGGCTTTACTAATAACATAGAAAGAAAGGGCTTTTCTCGCTTGTTTGAGACCATATAAATATAATAATAATAGAAGGCTTTCTTCAATCGGCAAACAAGGGATGGATCGGAAGTCTGATATGATAAGGCTTTAAGAGATAGGGACTCCAGCGGTAAGAAAGAGTCACTCAGTGAATCGGTGGATCACACACTTGTTGGAGACAGGGGCAGGGACACGCCTGATTATTTAGAAAGTATACAAGTCTTGAAAGAGTGAAGTCTGGGGACAACGGTAAACGTGAGGAATGGGATCTCCAAAGCTACCCGCCCTACTAAATAAGTTCAGTTCGCAAGCAAGGGGCATGCCGAGCACCTAACTTTCCAACTAAGTCCAACGCGATTTAATTGACGATGCGTTCCGTCGTCAGCAAGCGGTGGCCGACAAGGCCCTTTTCCCTAAATATCTTGGGAGACAGGTTTGAAACTCGTTCGGTAAGATTCTCCCGAGGGTAGGCATTTACCCAAGGCACTGATATTCTGAGTCTCTCAATTATACGTGTTTTAGGGAGTTGAACGTCTTATTCTTATGAGTGGCCTATGTGAATATGAACCAGCTTGGATTCCTGAAAGTGAAATTCTATATTGCAAGTGCAAGTCGACGTTCCTGATATGAAAGGTGAAAGTGGAGTGAAGCCGGCTCTAAGCAGGATCCAAAGACGTTCAAATCCAGTTCCAATCTGGGTATAAAAGTGCGTGCAGTTCAATCGTCGAAAGCTTTAGTCCGGTCTTCTTTTCTCTTTTGAGTCAGGTTCTTTTCTTAAGACAGGACAGGAATCGGGGTTTCTCAATATCTCTCTTCTGGCCTAAACTAAGTTAGTTCCAGATCGAAACTGGACCTGAGAGAGACTAGACTTCTAGTAACAGTAGGTGCGCCTTCAGTTGAGGAGAGCTGTTCACAAGCAGTGGTTATGAGCTCTTTCTTTTTTCGGTTCAGAAGAGAAGAGGTAATTCCTTCAGTTGCACTAGTGGATTGAATAACCTTTTTTTTTAGTGCCAACAAAGTGCATGTGTTGTTGGTTAATAAAAACACGAATTTCGATAGGCTGGAGGACAGTAGGACAAAGGCCTTAAAAGAGAAGGCATCTTTCCACTTATCAAAAAAATCTCTTTCTTTTTCTTGGCATTTGTATTTGAGAGAGAGAGCTATGCTTAGGTCAGTTCAGTTCCTTCAGTAAACTTATTTTATTTGGTAAGTCAGAAGTGAACTTTAGGTAAGTAAGTAGTCCCCATAAAAGATTCATATCCGGCACTTGAGGAGGTCAATCTTAAGTGTTGGAAGCTACTGCGAAGGTACTCCCCCTTATCTATAAAGGATAGGCAATTGAGAGAGAATAGGGCGATAACGATAGACACAGGAACTGAAATAGACTAAAAGATGCCTTCCGTAGAGGAGAGGGGAACCCGCTTAGATAGGGCGATAGCCCGGTTTTGATTGAATATCCTTTCCTGTCTTGTATTGAGGTATACCGAAGATATGAGTAAAAGTAGGTAACAGAAGGTAGTTTACTTGCTTACTTGTTAAGGGGAGGGATTTCTGTTTTGTTTTTTTTTTTATTAGTGAGGGTTTTATTAAATAGATATTAAATAGAATGGTAGGGCTTTCACTTTAAAGAGTAGGCGGTTCGTATGTTTTTATCACCCCCAAATAATAAGTAGGAGGATACGCAGAGCAAGAGCTCTTGAAGTCTACCCGGGCGCGCTTCTTCATTCATCCATTTAGGCCCGACTAGGAACACGCGGATCCAGGGAACCCGGCTCGGGAACAGCTTCTTACTAGTAGGGGCTAATCACAGTAAGAGAGTCCAATCTCTGAAATAGAGCTTATCTCTCCATAGTAGTATACTAGTAGAAGGCGTAGATTATGACTTAATCCAATAGAGTCAGAACACCTTTCTATCTGTGCTCGATGAAACCATCCATATTCCACACTATGCTGCGGGCTGGGGAGAGAGCAGCTCTGCGAAGCTGGGCGTTCAGTGTTCTTATGGGGGAACCCTACTCGAAAGAGAATCGAAAGGGCCTTCAAAAAAGAGCGAGGGTGATCTACGATCACGCTTAGTCTATATGTTGCTCGTGAGCCGCCAAGTACCAGTCTCGCAACAGTACTGGCGCAAAAGGATCAAGGATCGGTCCTTCACTTGCTGATCGTTCGCGAGTCGAACTCGCTCTCTTGTCACGCCTTTCACTCACTCGCTTGAGTCGGACTCAATCACTCTTTGGAGGATCATTCGTTCTTCACTCTCTTGCTATTACCCGCAGGGAGCGCAGCAACAGCAACCAAGGTGCATATTATCATATAGAAAGAAGCGAAGCGTAGCGATTCGTACTACCGGAAAAGTTTCGCTAACCTAACCGGCAGGCAATAGAGTCCGCCGATAGGCGCAAGCAAGCGTAGCGAATCACATAGATAAGCCCCTACCCGCCAGCGCGCGGATAGATAGGGCGGGCAAAGCGCGAAGGGGATGGATGTCTGAGCGGTTGAAAGAGTCGGTCTTGAAAACCGAAGTATTGATAAGAATACCGGGGGTTCGAATCCCTCTCCATCCGCGAAGTCATAAGTTCTCTCTTGCGTTATCTATAGATAAGAACGAATCGGATCGACTCGACTGATATGATAGATGGAATGGGTAGCTTGTGTTATGATTTAGTTAGGACTTTGTCTCCCTTTCGTTATCTTCCGCTCCCCTTGTATAGGTTGGGGAAGGGCAGGGTGGATTACCTTCGGGAGCTAAGTCGAAGATCTCGGTGGTCTTGTGAGTGGTTGATAAACTACGATTGTAGTTTTCTTTAGGAAGTCCCATAGCTGTGAGGCTTAACAGACAAAGAAAACGGTGGATATTTCCACTAGTTGGGTAGAAGGTGATGACCCTAATGAATCGACTATGAAGGTGGCTGCTAGCTACATCAGCGTTCAAATTCCTTCTTCGCCCTGGCTTCGATGATCAACCCCTGGCACATTTAGGTTTTGATCTTCGGCCATCCTGGTCCTCAGGACCCAACACAATTCTTAGATATTTCCTTTTTAAGATGCAAAAGGTGTTGATACGTCCTATCCACATAGAAAGCTTACCCTCTTCCACACATTACCGGTGGATGCTACAGCCGGTATCACTTTGGCTGCAGGAGGGGAATGGTTAAGTGAAACTCTCGACTGGTAAACGGGATGTTTACCCGTCTTGAAAAACCGTTCGGCCGGAGATGCCTTTGTATGGTATAGCAAGCTGTTTATTGTATCGATTTGCCACAGTGGGGTTAGATACAATGCGCTGGCAGCCTCAGCTTGGCAGGATGGGAATGAAGGGAGAGCAAGCTTGGTAGGCTCGACCAAAGGCTCAGCCGAAAGAGAAAGCAGTGCTTCCATTCATGGACTCTCAGATTAAACTGAGAGTTATGGACTCTCGCTTGGTATGCCGCCGCGCATCCCTTTAGTGTTGATCTTGACTGGGATTTCGATGCACCACCATTGGCAAGTTGTCTACTCGCGATTTTATCTCCTTCCCGAATGGAGGCGCTATTGGACGGACTATTTGATCTATCGGAAAAAGGCCTATCCAACAAAGGAGGAAGATGGTCTATATGCTTTGGCATTCCCGCAAAGCCTTTCCCGAACCAGAGATTCGCACATACTAACCCGATCGAAGAGAGGGGAGGATCCTACGCTTAGACCGACTGCATCGATAACACTATATCTGCTGAACTGAAGGCCCTTCCCGCGATAGCATAGTAATGATTGCTTTGCAATTGAAAAAGGAGGACCGCTCTTGCCACATCCTAACGAAACAGCTGCTTCCATCTCCCATGGGCATAAAAGATGGGTTTTGAAAAGCACACCGGATCATCGGCGAACGGCAGAACAAGAAAATAGTGGAAATCTCGAGAGTTTCAATCCCTTGACCCAAAAATGGATCGATTGCTTTTGTTTTGTGGTGGCATAGCCTCGTAGGTGCGTGAGGGGAAGCGATAGGCATAGCTTGCGATGACCTCCTTGATTTTGAGTTGAATAGAACGACTTGAAAGTGAAAGAATAGATATTGATAGGGCCAACGGCCCGATGCCAGTAGTTTCACCTTTTTGGGCATGACATTGCTCCATATCTTTCGATCTTGTACCTGGTGATGTACTTCACACAAACAGAGTCTCTAGGAACAACGAGAAAAGAGCTCCTCCTTGTCTTCTAGATCAGTACTGCGCACCTCTTTGATCAGGATAAGCTGACTCACGCACGAGACATAGTCTTCCCAAATTTCTCAATCTGGGTGGGACTCCGTCTTGACTGAAAAAAGCTGGATAGCTCGCGGCAGAACCTCGACCTAAACGATACTACGTACAAAATTCTATATTTCAGATAGTAACCCGGCTAAGTAAGTAACTGGTAGTGGCTGGTAGCGGCATAGTAGATAGTAGCCATTATGACCTGGAACGGGCCACCCTACATATACAAATTGAAATAGGTTGGTTGTTTCCACGACTTCTTCCTCTCATACTTGAAGGTGGCAATTCTCATTATTATCTGCACGTCGGACCATCATTGAGTAACTAAAAATTCCTTGATCATTAGCACTCAGTAATACTACACCTGTTCCTGGGCGTTTTTTGCTAACTAGTGGGTTCCCAACTCACAAGGAAGGGGTTTATGCGCATATTCGAGTTCGTATGTCGATTCTACGGTGAAACACAAAACCCTTAGTTAGACGCAAAGGTACACGAAGGGCTTGAAACAACGATTCTCTGATACAATCCTTTCTTACAATCTTGACTGGTTGTTGCCAAGGAGAAGGAGAAATCCCGGGAAAGGGAAAGCCGAGAAGACCTTATTCATGTGCTACTGATTCAATAGGACCGGTTATGAACCCAAGAGCGGATAGGTGGAAGCAAAGCAACCCCAAGGACCGGAAGCTCTCACAGCGTCAAGGCAAAGAATCACTCCTATTGTATTGGAAGAAGAGCGTTTACGATCAGAGCTAGAAGAGTGGGAGGGAATGAAATAGCAATTGCAGCGACTTCTGTGCGTAGCTATCTTCTCCTATTGATTAACGTCCTTCAAAGAGCATATTCTATTCCTTCTGTCTGTCCGTGGGTGTGGGACTAGTGCAATCATTCCCTTCCTCACAGCTACAGCTCCTTCTTCTTCTTCATCACCAGGAGTTGATTCAATGGCTAAGAAGGCATTTCCTCCAAGAGTTTCTTCTTTCACAACAACCATGGCATGAGATGCTTATTATAGGATTCATCTTTTTCACTCACCATCAACAGGAAAGGACAGTGTGGCATACTATTCTATACGATGAATGTGCTGCTAGTAGAGCTGCTACTTCTGAACTTTCTAACTTCAGCTAGCTGACTGGTTTACTACTGGCTTTCAACCCTTGGACAGCTATCCTTGGCATGCGTGCTACTGGCCCGCCTACTGAACTCCTACTGTCCTGCTACCAAGCATTCTCTCTTTCCTTTTGTCGTTGGAGCAATCTTTCTTGTATACGTATACGGCTTTGTCTTGTGAAAAACTATAAAATAAGTGAATCAAATAGAGTGAAACGGAGTAGAGGTCGATCAAGTAGTTTCATAGGGTTAAGCTCACTTAAGGAATGAAAGAATCTATCTAGTAGCGAACCATTAGTTCAAAGGTTGGTAACAGGTTCAGTAGTGGGATTCCATACTCCAATCTCCGGTTCCGTAGTCCAATCTCCCAGAAAGAGTCATTCCAAGAACTTCGATGGAGGAGTTGCTTCTAATGCAGGTGAATACGAGGAGGGAACAGGTTCATGAAATTCAGTAGGCTCGACCTTTAGAAGAGGTATACTTATGCTTTCGACCAAAGGAAAAGGAAGTCCGTTCCCAAAGATCTCTGATTCAAGTAATAAGAAGCTCAAGCGAGGGTTTCGTAGGGTTGGGCTTTTCTCACAAGAAATAGAACAAAGTCATGCCGTTCAGGTTAAGTTCCCAAGGGAAGTCCCGAGCAATTGAATAAGTTGACTAGCCAGTCCTTCTTTCACTCGAAGTGAGCCCGTAGGGAAGTAGTTTCATAGGAAAGCGGCAGCTTCCCAGTAGTGGAAGAGGAGTATGCAACCAGTCAGCTGAGTCACTCACCCTCTAAGTAGGAAGATTTTCTATGTAGGATGAAGTGAGCTCTTATATAATCACCCAGTTTGCTATTGAGAGAGAGCATCTAAAACAGCCACCCTCAAAACGATCCAAAACAACCGTTAGTAGCTAGGTGATGATGAGAAAGGATAATCTGGCTAACGAAAAAAAAGGCTCTTTTCAGGCTAAGCCCACCATTTCAATGAAAGGTGTAGTTTCAAACTACTATATGGACCATTAGCTTTGATTCCAACCCGAACATGGACCTTCACGCTTTGACCCGGGGCAGTTTCACTAAGAAACTAGCCTTACGTATTTTTCAGATAGAAAACCAGGCCCACTACTACTAAGCCCAAGGGCGGTTAGGGATCACTGTTTTCTAAGTGAATCGGAAGCTTTCTTTCTTTACTCGAAACAATAAAAAGGATCAAAACAAGACTGTATCCCGCTTTCAGAATTCGCGACTAGCATTCAAAAGTGCTTATCTATGTAATTGTCTGTCCGACTTTTGATAGGTCGAAAGACAAGATCAATCATTTAGTCTAGTCAAAAAGGATCTATTATACGCGAATTCCTTGGCATCTATAGAGATGCGCTATCGGTGACTCGATTCTTTCTCTTTATTTCCCTGTAACCAGAAAGGGCTCGACTTGGTCAGATGGGTGCGTGCCCTTCGGATAAGGCTAATTTATATGCTTACACTAGAACTACGGCTCACGAGGAGGCCCTGGTCCTGACTAAGGAATGGGATCCCCGTACTTTTCCTATTTTCTTTCTTCTCGGGTAAGGTAAGCCCAGCTTGAATCCGTTCCTGCGTCAGCTCCGGACTGGGGATATGAGCACCAGGAAGAATGCTTCTTTCGACGATCCCAGAGGATTCTTACGGAATGAATGAGCAATCCGGAACGGATGACTTTTCCGGGGGAATCAGGCAAGTGCCCAAATCCCGGACATCAGATCAAAAAATCTTCTCTCTCAGTTCGAAGAAGTCTTCTTTATTGTCTCAGCATTCCCCAGTTGTTAGTCTTTCTCTTTCCGCTCATCTGTCCTTTCCTTCCTAGCTTAGCTCTTCGATCTCTCTTCACCGATCATGAATTTTCTTTTTTTTAGCTTGGGTAGGAGCTCCCGAAGGGGAAGAAAGAAGAAGTCTACGGGACAATTCTATAGGCCTGGGATCGGGTATACGATCGCGGAGAGAGGTCGGATCATTATGATCTAGATAGTGACATGTGTTTGTCGGATGCCCAAGAAGCAGTGAATACGGATGAGAATGGGCAGCATAAAAATCTCATGAGCTCTTCTTTTCTTTGGTAGAGCAATTGCCAAGCCTCGGAAGGAGAAGTGAATGGAGGCTAAAAAACGGAAGGATCACTACAACTTTACTCAGGTCGGGCACTACCCAATGAGAAAGTACCGGTTACAGTACAGGATACCACAACTAATTCACGACTCCTCAAACAAGTGATAAAATTCGTTTGAGGAGTCGTGCCCTCAACGGAAGCGGAATGGCAAGATCAGGCTGCACAGCACTTCAGATAGTGGCAGCAAATCTCACCTTTTTCAGGCAGCCTACTAGCAGAAAATGAGAATCGGCTGAGGAAGGCTACGGCGAGAGAGAGCGCGACCTTAAGCAATTGATTTAGTTGATGGAGTAGCCTGACCTGAACAGTAGAACTATCAGTAAAAGGGGAAGGAAAAACGAAGAGAATGACGAGGAACTTCACATACATCAATAGTGAGAGGGGATAAGATAAGAGAAGACAGGAGATCATACAGAAAGCTATATCATATGAAGAGTCCCGCTTTTATGGTCATAAGATTTTTCCCTACAGTGATCTCACCTGGTGAACCTGTATTCAATGAAGCAAGCATCCCGCCCGGACCGCTCATGCGCAACCGAAAGAAAAGAAAGAAGCGATGAAGCGAGCTCGTGAAACTTTCTGGCTTGGTTGCCCTAATGGAATGTGACCCCATTCCGTGGCTTCAATCGGACCGTCCTTCCACTGCTTCAACTGCAGATGCGGCTGACCTAGATGTCCCATCAATAGCGAAGGAAGAGCCCGATAGTCCAGTAGCCATTGATCTTGTCGATCCACCCGGCGGAGGAAAAAGAAAGGATCTTGGGATAGAAATAGCTATTTTACCGAAGGGATCCAAACCAGCTATAAAAGAAAGGTTTTTTAAAAAGACAGTTGATCCACCTGAAGCAAAGGCAGGTTGCTTAAAACAGCATACCTTCCATATCGAGATCGTGATCCAGATCCGTATACGAGGCTATAAGCACCAGAGCAAGGACCAATAGCAGTGGATCGGGAAGTCTCTCCAATAGTAGACCCGAATGTCTCTTTTTTTAGGTTTGTTTAGTAGCTAAAGCCTTTTCTTCTTTGACTTAACTCTTGTTGAGGGAGAGCTCTTAGTAATGTAATTTCATTGATGGACATCTTCAAGGAAGTTCTCGAAGTCAAGGTTTTCTTCTTCACTTTGATGATTGATTAGTTCCGGGGCGAATGGAATGGGCAGACGAGTTGGTTCGGTTCTTTCGAGACCAAAGACAGGGCATAGTTACCCCTTACCTCAGCGGAAGAGGAAATTCTATTATGAATCATACATTCTAATTCTCATTCTTGTAGCGGGGTCTTCTTCTTCCTTGTCTAGTCCCATTCGCGGTCTTGGTGAGGCGGAATGCTTTCGATTCCTTGCAAGCCTTGGATTCTCTGTCCAAGCCCTCCAAAGGTGGCAGTGAATGCTTTTTCCTTTTTAGAAGTAGGGGCATCAGATGGAGTGCCAGCGATTTCAGTTGCTGCCCTTCTTGAGGCACGAGCGATGTAAACAACCTCTTTCTTGTCTTCTTTCGTTCCTGGTTGAACTGGCCCCTAAGGAAATCCATTCTCCTTGAGCTTTTAGCGATTGAATTCCGTCTCTCGGTCTGTCCTCCTATTCGAGCAAGCCTAAGGCTTTCTTTTGTATCAGCATTGGCTTTTTTTTGTTTTAGCCAGTGTACCAGCTTTCCCGCCTTCAGTCCTTCTTTTTCATTCTCTTTTTCTTGGAAGCATTCTTAGTGTGTTAAGGGTCAATGACTTTTGAGAATGTCTACCTCCGCAAGTAAGGATTTTTCTTTCTTACCTCACTCGGCTCAGTGATTGAAGTTGCTCGCCTAGCGGTTAGTGGGCTATCTTATATACCTAAGAAAGAAACTAAACTTTACCCTAAAGTAGGGGGGGCCAAGCGATATAATTTTGTCTTCCCTTAGTTACCTTATCCGTCTTCCTATTCGATATCGAGTGTAAGAAAGAGGTCTAGCACCTTTCCCGTATCGCTTAGTGGTCGAAGACGTGGAAGTTCGATTTGCTTTTATTTGAGGTCTAGTCTGCTGGAAAGCTTTACTTTCTTACTGTTGAACGACTCCGATCTGCAGATCTTTGAGGTTGAAGATCTCGCCTAGCGGGAAGGATTGTTGCTAGATTCTATACCAACGCATTCTCTCCATCAAAGAGTCCTAATCCAAGCAGGGCGCTGTTCTTGCTTTGGTTAACTCAGCTGTGATTGGATCGCTAACGTCTTTAAAGGGAGTGTCCCGAGGGGAAGAGGAGGTAGCTGTTCGTGCTATAGTTTCATCAGCTGCTATTGGAATACTTTCTTTAATTAGGTGGTATTTTAAGAGAGAGGCTGCCTTAGGTTGAGTTTAGCGGTAGAAGAGGCTTTTGCTCCTACAGAATACCTTGCTTCAGATCGCAATGGAATAAGGTCAAAGGAGCGTGGGGAAGGGGAGATTGGTTACTATTTCACGATGGAAAGAATAGCGAATAGCCTAATTTCGTAGCCAAGTCAGTAGACTTGCCAACTGATCCGAGTTTTCTATGGCTCTGGTATGGGAAGAGGTCAGTGCTGCTTTCCTTTCTTACTGTATTGCCTTATCCTTGATTGATTCGGCATTACCAGCCTTAGGAATCGATCTAGATGCAGCATTTCCGGTCGAATAAGAAGTAATTCCTCTTTGCGTAGAATGCATCAGGATGGGAACAAGCGTTTATTATTAAAAAAGAATATGACAGCATGTCTTTCCTGTCTTTGTCAATAGAATGTATTGAATTATCAATACAGTTTTTCTAGCTGAAGTGTTCACGTAGGTCAAATAGCTTCTATAGCTCAATCCAATAGTAAGAGTAAGTAATCAACGGAGATAGAGTCAAGCGGTTCAACCAAGGCTTCTAAGGAGAGCGGGGCAAAGTCCTCGCTTTAGGTTTAGGAATAAATCCCGGTGAGTAGAAGTGGCTGCCCATTTATTACCTCTTTTCTTCTGATTCTGCCTGACTGCACGGGAAGACCAGACTTCGATTTTCACTTGAAACTGAAGCTGCCTTTGATGGTGACCCGGCTCTGCTTCGCTACACAAAAAGGTAAAGGGTTCAGATGAGAGTAATTGAGTGTATGCCGTCCCTGTTAGTGTCAGTCTAGTATAGGCAACCCTCTTCCTCGTAAGAAGAGGGATCCATAGCGTCCTTCACTGTCTAACTAGTCTTATTGGATTGAACCTGTAGCTCTATCCATCTCAGCTACCTACCTGCACTACCTGGCAGCCCTACCTGCCATACCTGACAGTCCCTATCTGTCCTTCTTTAGCTCATGAGATAGATCCCGAACCTGTGAGTATGAAGTGAAACAAGCTAGCCTTTTCTCTTTCGACTGGGAACTTCTTTACTTTATAGTTGATCCCGGAAAGGGTCAAGGGATAGGCTTGATGCCTGATCAGCATAAGAAGAAGTAAGTAGTTCTCTCTTTCCTTCTTCCAACTCCTTAGCTGTTGGAATTGGATATAGAACCGATAGGAGTAGGAGCATTCATTAACAGAGATGGATATTGGCTTCGGTTGACCTTCAACCTATGGGAATGCTTGAAAAAGCTCAGATTCCAATAAGCTCTTGACCACTCTCAGAGGTAGCTGGGAAAAAAGGTATAAGCGCTCAAAGCTAAGATCAGCTGCTATTGGACTTCTTTCCTTGGCGAGAAGGGATCGTCTCACACCTGGCCTGGCAATCTCCGAGAAGGGGGAAAGAAAGCAGCCTTGTTAATTAAAGTAAAGAACCGGGTGTAAATAGGTCCCTACATGAAAAGGAACTCAATGCCTTTGTTGCAACGAGAAGGCCCATTCCATTAGTTTTTTAAAATTGCAATTATCCTCCTTCTATTCGTTCTCACTTGGGAACTTTTCTAAGGAAAAAGATCAAACTTGAGAAGTTCGGAGCCCCTTTCTCATGAGTTTTGGGTAAAGTAGAGAAAGGAAGAAAAAGGGATTTAGAAATGCCAGCTGTCCCACAGACGAACAAGAAAAGGAATATTCTTAGGAATCCGCGCTAAGGGGCTTCTAAACCAGTGAAAAGGGAGGTTGAGGCCTGTAGAAGCGATGCAACTTTACTTCGAAGATAAGGATAGGTTGCTGTAAGCAAGCGAATTAAAGAATTGTCGAACTTGGTCCTCGAAATCACTAATTTGAGACCTTGAAATAGGCAATACTACGGGAAAGAAATGTTCCTAAAGACAGTCTCAAGTAAGGGGAGTGTTGATACACGTCCGAAGGAATCAATGTTGGACTTATTGGATCCTTAGCAATTCATGCGAGAATTGGTTATTGGGGGTCTCTAGAAAGCCCGTTTTATGAA